TGGCTTTCATTTCATAATGAAACCGCTTGTGGTCTTTACAACAAGATAATTACTGTTGAAAGGTAGAAATTTTAATTCTCAATGATAAATTATTATTTATCAGTTTATTTAGTTTTAGGAGATACAAAATGACAATTAGCCCACCAGAACGTGAAGCAAAAAAGGTGAAAATTGTAGTGGACCAAAATCCAACCCAAACAAACTTTGAAAAATGGGCAAAGCCTGGTCACTTTTCAAGAACATTATCAAAAGGTCCAACGACAACAACTTGGATTTGGAATTTACATGCTGATGCGCATGATTTTGACAGTCACACAACCGATCTTGAAGATATTTCAAGAAAAGTATTTAGTGCACACTTTGGTCAATTGGGGATTATCTTTATTTGGATTAGTGGAATGTATTTCCACGGTGCACGTTTTTCAAACTATGAAGCTTGGCTAACTGATCCAACTCATATTAAACCAAGTGCACAAATTGTTTGGCCAATTGTTGGTCAAGAAATTTTAAATGGTGATGTTGGAGGTGGTTTTCAAGGTGTACAGATCACATCTGGATTCTTTCAATTATGGCGTGCCAGTGGTATTACAAGTGAATTGGAATTATACAGTACAGCAATTGGTGGATTAGTTATGGCCCTTGCAATGTTTTTTGCGGGTTGGTTCCACTACCACAAAGCTGCACCAAAATTAGAATGGTTCCAAAATGTCGAATCAATGATGAATCACCACTTAGCTGGTTTACTTGGTTTAGGGAGTTTAGCTTGGGCTGGTCATCAAATTCATATTTCTTTACCTATTAACAAATTACTGGATGCAGGCGTAGATCCAAAAGAGATTCCATTACCACACGAGTTTTTAATGAATCGTGAATTAATGGCACAATTATATCCAAGTTTTGCTAAAGGTTTAGGACCATTTTTTACTTTGAACTGGTCAGAGTATAGCGATTTCTTAACTTTTCAAGGCGGGTTAAACCCAGTAACAGGTGGTCTTTGGTTAAGTGATGAAGCTCACCATCATTTAGCAATTGCGGTTTTATTTTTAGTTGCAGGCCATATGTACCGTACAAATTGGGGTATTGGTCATAGCATGAAAGAAATTTTAGAAGCGCATAAAGGTCCATTCACAGGTGAAGGACACAAAGGACTTTATGAAATTTTAACAACTTCATGGCATGCACAATTAGCAATTAATTTAGCAATGGTTGGTTCATTATCAATTATTGTAGCACATCACATGTATAGTATGCCACCATATCCATATTTAGCTACTGATTATGGAACACAATTATCATTATTCACACACCATACATGGATTGGTGGGTTTTGTATTGTGGGTGCGGGCGCGCATGCTGCAATCTTTATGGTTCGTGATTATGAACCAACAAATAACTATAATAATGTATTAGATAGAGTAATTCGTCATCGTGATGCAATTATTTCACATTTAAATTGGGTATCAATCTTTTTAGGTTTTCATAGTTTTGGTTTATATATTCATAACGATACCATGTCAGCATTAGGCCGACCACAAGATATGTTTTCAGATACTGCAATTCAGTTACAGCCTATTTTTGCACAATGGATTCAGAATACGCATTTCGTAGCACCACAATTAACAGCACCAAACGCACTTGTAGGTACAAGTTTAAGTTGGGGTGGTGATATTGTTTCGGTAGGTGGTAAAGTAGCCATGATGCCAATTTCATTAGGTACATCTGATTTTATGGTTCATCATATTCATGCATTTACTATTCATGTAACCGTATTAATTTTACTGAAAGGTGTTTTATACGCACGTAGCTCACGTTTAATTCCAGATAAAGCCAATTTAGGTTTCCGATTCCCTTGTGATGGTCCAGGCCGTGGTGGTACTTGTCAAGTATCAGCGTGGGATCATGTATTTTTGGGGTTATTTTGGATGTACAATTCTTTATCAATTGTGATTTTCCATTTTAGTTGGAAAATGCAATCCGATGTTTGGGGTACCGTTAATGCAAACGGTGTATCACATATTACAGGTGGAAACTTTGCTCAAAGTGCAAATACTATTAATGGTTGGTTACGAGATTTCTTATGGGCTCAATCATCACAAGTAATCCAATCTTACGGTTCAGCTTTATCTGCGTATGGTTTAATCTTCTTAGGTGCTCACTTTATTTGGGCATTTAGTTTAATGTTCTTATTTAGTGGCCGTGGTTACTGGCAAGAACTAATCGAATCTATTGTGTGGGCACATAATAAACTAAAAGTTGCTCCAGCAATTCAACCGCGTGCTTTAAGTATTACTCAGGGTCGTGCAGTCGGTGTTGCCCACTACTTATTAGGTGGTATCGGGACAACCTGGGCATTCTTTTTAGCCCGTATTATTTCAGTAGGCTAAGTTTACTTAAATTTTATTTAACGTAAATTAGTTTTTTGAATTAAGTTTTTCTTTAAAAGTTTTGAGTGTTTCTAAAACCTAAAATCTAAAAAAATTTTAGAATTGAGTTTATGGAGGATTTCAGAGAAATATGGCTCTAAAATTTCCAAAATTTAGCCAAGGATTAGCTCAAGACCCGACGACTCGACGTATTTGGTTTGGGATTGCAACGGCACATGATTTTGAAAGTCATGACGGAATGACTGAAGAAACATTATACCAAAAAATTTTTGCATCTCACTTTGGTCAATTAGCAATTATTTTCCTTTGGACATCTGGTAACTTGTTTCACGTAGCGTGGCAAGGAAACTTTGAACAATGGGGCGTAGACCCTTTACACGTAAGACCAATTGCACATGCAATTTGGGATCCACATTTTGGTCAACCAGCTGTTGATGCCTTTACTCGTGGTGGAGCATCTGGTCCTGTTAACATTGCAACATCAGGCGTTTACCAATGGTGGTATACAATTGGGATGCGTACAAACCAAGATTTATATATTGGTTCAATTTTTTTACTAGTTGTGTCAGCAATTTTTCTTTTTGCAGGATGGCTTCATTTACAACCAAAATTTCAACCAGCACTTTCTTGGTTTAAAAACGCTGAATCAAGATTAAATCACCATTTGTCAGGTTTGTTTGGAGTAAGTTCATTAGCGTGGACCGGGCATTTAGTTCATGTAGCAATTCCAGAATCTCGTGGACAACATGTTCGTTGGAATAATTTTTTAACAACATTACCACATCCGCAAGGTTTAGCTCCATTTTTCCAAGGTAATTGGTCAGTGTATGCACAGAACCCTGATTCACCATCTCATTTATTTGGAACATCGGAAGGTGCTGGTGATGCCATTTTAACTTTTTTAGGTGGCTTTCACCCACAAACACAAAGTTTATGGTTAACTGATATCGCACATCATCACTTAGCAATTGCTGTTGTTTTCATTGTTGCTGGGCATATGTATCGTACAAACTTTGGTATTGGTCACAATATGAAAGAAATTTTAGACGCTCATGCAGCTCCGGCTGGCGGTTTAGGTGCAGGTCACCGAGGTTTATATGATACTGTTAACAATTCATTACATTTCCAATTAGGGCTAGCTTTAGCATCTGTTGGAACAATTTGTTCAATGGTAGCACAACATATTTATTCACTACCACCATATGCCTTTTTAGCACAAGATTTTACAACACAAGCAGCCTTATACACACACCACCAATATATTGCAGGCTTCATTATGTGTGGTGCGTTTGCTCACGGTGCAATCTTTTTTATTCGTGATTACGATCCAGAACAAAATAAAGGAAATGTATTAGCTCGGATTTTAGATCACAAAGAAGCAATTATTTCACATTTAAGTTGGGTTTCATTATTCTTAGGTTTTCATACACTAGGTTTATATGTTCACAATGATGTAATGCAAGCTTTTGGAACACCAGAAAAGCAAATTTTAATTGAACCTGTATTTGCTCAATGGATTCAAGCTGCGCAAGGTAAAACTTTATATGGTTTTGATTTTTTATTATCATCAACAGATAGTCCCGCATTAACAGCAGGTCAAAGTTTATGGCTACCAGGTTGGCTAGATGCTATTAACAACAGTAGTAATTCGCTATTCTTAACAATTGGACCCGGTGATTTCCTTGTTCACCATGCTATTGCATTAGGTCTACATACAACAACCTTAATTTTAGTAAAAGGTGCATTAGATGCACGTGGATCAAAACTTATGCCAGATAAAAAAGATTTTGGTTATAGTTTTCCTTGTGATGGTCCAGGTCGTGGCGGTACTTGTGATATTTCAGCATGGGATGCTTTTTATTTAGCAGTATTTTGGATGTTAAATACCATTGGTTGGACAACTTTTTATTGGCACTGGAAGCATTTAGGAATTTGGCAGGGTAATGTTAACCAATTTAATGAATCATCAACTTATATTATGGGTTGGTTACGTGACTACCTATGGCTAAACTCGTCTCAACTAATTAATGGATATAACCCATTTGGTATGAATAGTTTATCGGTATGGGCATGGATGTTTTTATTTGGTCATTTAATTTATGCTACAGGTTTTATGTTCTTAATTTCATGGCGTGGTTACTGGCAAGAACTTATCGAAACACTTGCTTGGGCACACGAAAGAACTCCATTAGCTAACTTTATCCAATGGAAAGATAAGCCAGTAGCTTTATCAATCGTTCAAGCACGTTTAGTAGGTTTAGCACACTTTTCAGCAGGGTATATATTAACATATGCAGCATTTTTAATTGCTTCAACTTCTGGTAAGTTTGGTTAATTAACTGAAAAAAAACGAAATAAACATTTCTAATCTATTAACTTTTAATTTCCAGCCCTAAGTGGTAACTTAGGGCTGGAAATTAAAAGTTAATAGATTAGAAATGTTTATAGGTTAGACGTAGACTTCCAACTCATTGTAACATCATCTAAAAGAACAGATGAGTTATAAATTTCTAAAATAATTACAAGAAAAACAGCAAAAAGACCCATAAAAATAGCCATTAATGGTGTAGTTCCCCAACCTGGTGCTACCTTTCCATATTCTGAATTTAATGGTTTTAATAGATTTCCTAATGGGGTAGCTAATGCTGTTTCTACAGGTGCGTTTTTAGCTTTTGATGTTCCTGTTGCCATAATTGTAAAGAACGAAAAAAAATTGTGTTTACTTTCTTGAATATTAAAACTGAAAAAAACCGGTATTTATGATATATATATGATATAGTTTTATAAATATGAAATCTGTTTACTTAATAAGCAAACCTGATTACTAATTTTAATAAAACTACATTTTTTATTAAACTATAAATCGCTTATGGAAAGTCCTGCTTTTTTCTTTACGGTATTTTTATGGTGTTTACTTCTAAGTATTACAGGCTATTCTATTTATGTAGGATTTGGCCCACCTTCGAAAGAATTACGTGATCCTTTTGAAGAACATGAAGATTAAACCAAATAAATTATTTGAATTGTTGTGAATTGGGGATTTATCCCCAATTCACAACAATTTAGGTAATGATAATTTCAATTACTTTGCAATACGTGGGGGTTCTCTAAAGAAAATAGCAAAAAAGATAATTCCTAGTGTCCCAACTAATAAAAAAGTATAAACAAGAGCTTCCATAGTAAATTATTTTGAATTTAGAATAATAAGGCAAAAATCGTAGAAAATAATGCCTTGTGGGTTGTGGGTTATACAGATTGACGACGAGTTGTAGTATCACCTAGTTTTTGGAAAGCACCAAATTCTACTTGTTCATCTAAATCAGGATCAATACCGGCAAATACGTCACGGAAAATTGTTCGTGCACCATGCCAAATATGACCAAAAAAGAATAATAGAGCAAAAGATAAGTGACCAAATGTAAACCAGCCTCGTGGACTACTTCTAAAAACACCGTCTGATTGTAGTGTTGCACGATCAAATTCGAAAATTTCCCCTAATTGAGCACGTCTCGCATACTTTTTAACGGTAGCAGGATCAGTGAATTTAACACCATCTAATTCACCACCATAGAAAGTTACAGAAACACCGACTTGTTCAATACTATATTTAGATTCAGCACGTCGGAATGGAACATCTGCTCGAACAACACCATCTTTTGTTCCAACCAATACAACAGGGAAAGTTTCGAAGAAAGTTGGCATACGACGAACTGATAGTTCTGTCCCAGTTGAATCTTGGAAAACAGCGTGACCTAACCAACCTACTGCAATACCATCACCACTATTCATAGCTCCAGTACGGAATAAACCGCCTTTAGCTGGGTTATTACCAATATAGTCGTAAAAAGCTAATTTTTCTGGGATTTGTGCCCAAGCTTCAGAAAGCGATTTACCTTCTGTTAATTGACTTTCTACTCGTTTAGTAATCTCTTCTTGAAAATAACCTTGATCCCATTGGTAACGAGTTGGACCAAATAATTCAATTGGGGTTGCTGCACAACCATACCACATTGTTCCAGCAACAACAAATGCTGCCCAAAAAACTGCTGCAATACTACTTGATAAAACTGTTTCAATATTACCCATACGTAGACCGTTGTAAAGTCTTTGTGGTGGGCGAACACATAAGTGAAATAAACCAGCAATGATACCTAAAATACCAGCTGCAATATGATGAGACGCGATCCCACCTGGATTGTATGGATCAAACCCATCTGCACCCCATGATGGTGATACTGGTTGAACACTCCCAGTTAAGCCATATGGATCGGATACCCAAATCCCAGGGCCAAATAATCCGGTAACATGAAAGGCACCAAAGCCAAAACATAATAAACCTGATAAGAATAAATGAATACCAAAAATTTTTGGTAAATCTAATGCAGGGTTGCCTGTTCTTGGGTCACGAAATAATTCTAGATCCCAAAATACCCAGTGCCAAATAGCAGCACCAAATAAAGCGCCTGATAGTACAATGTGAGCTGCCGCTACACCTTCATAACTCCAAATACCAGGATCTGATGATGTTTCACCACTAATTGTCCAGCCACCCCATGATTGCGTGATTCCTAAACGTGTCATAAATGGTAAAACAAACATACCTTGGCGCCACATTGGATTTAAAACTGGATCAGATGGATCAAAAACAGCTAATTCATAAAAAGCCATTGAACCAGCCCAACCAGATACAAGAGAGGTGTGCATTAAATGAACAGCAATTAAACGTCCTGGGTCATTTAATACAACTGTATGAACACGATACCACGGTAATCCCATAAATTTAATTGAAATAAATTTTTTTTACTTTCTTTTTATTTTAAATTCATGTAAATTATATCATAGATAATTTATTTTTCACAGCTTTTTTTAAACTGAAAAACTATTAGTGAGCAAAATCTACTAGAAAAAAAATAAAAAAATTATTCTGAGTATTCACTCAATTTATTTAGCGATTGTTTATAATTAACCATTAACTACAAAATTTCTATTATGCCAATTGGTGTTCCAAAAGTTCCATTTAGATTACCTGGTGAACCGACAGCTCAGTGGATTGATCTTTATAATCGATTATACCGTGAGCGAGTTTTATTTTTATGTCAAGATTTAGATGATGAATTAACAAATCAATTAATTGGGATTATGTTATTTCTGAATGCTGAAGAAAAATCAAAAGGGTTATATTTATATATTAACTCTCCTGGGGGGTCAGTTACATGCGGAATTGCCCTATATGACACAATGAACTACGTCAAAGCTGATGTGACTACAATTTGTGTTGGTACAGCAGCTTCTATGGCTTCATTCATTTTAAGTGGTGGAAATATTGGTAAACGAATAGCCTTACCACACTCACGTATTATGATTCACCAACCAGAAGGTGGCAGTCAAGGTCAAGCTTCAGAAGTTTTATATGAATGTGAAGAAGTTCTACGTATTCGACAACAAGTTGGACGTATTTATGCTCAACGAACAAATCAACCATTAAGTAAAATATCTCGCGATATGGATCGTGATCGGTTTCTATCTGCAAAAGAAGCAAAAGAATATGGTTTGGTAGATCAAGTAGCTGTAGATGTAAAATGGTCAACATAATCTTTTTCATTTTTTTATTGCAAAAAAATGAAAGATAAACTAAAATTTATTAAGGTTCATTGTTTTATTAAATAATTTTTTGCTTAAACAATGTCAGAACAATTTTGTAGCAGCATTATAAGCTCTTTGAAATATTCTAAAACAATGGACTTTCTATTTTATTTAAAATCCATAACATAAACTTAAATATAGCGTTAATATCAATTGAAAATTCCCTTATTTTTTAAAAAGGCGGTACCCAGATTCGAACTGGGGAATAAAGGATTTGCAATCCTCTGCCTTACCACTTGGCCATACCGCCATCTAACTAAAATATATTCTAACACAAAATTGAATTTTTGTCTATTTTCAAAACGAAATTTTTTCGGACATATTTTTTCAAAAGAAAAACTATGAAATGAATATTCTTTTTTTTCCTTTGACGTAAAATATACTTTTAAACTTTTTTAGTTTTTGCTCTTATTCGTTTTAAACATTATAGTAAAACGTATTATTATTAGTTCCAATTCTTAATCACTAAAAAAATTATGACAATTCAATTTTATGCATATTCTTTTTTTGCGCCTGAGTTTGTCGAATCGCAAAGACAAAGTTTTTTAAAACTATTAGATACAGGGATTCCTACTGAAATTGAAAAATATAATCCAATTGAATTAAATATTCAAAAAAAACAATATCAATCTAATACGGGTTTAGAAAACCAAATACCACCTATTTTTGAACCAAATTTAAGCAATTTAGAATTAGAGACAACTTCTATCCCTATTCTTAAATCAAACCGAGTAAGAGTCAATCGACCAAGCGAGTCACAGCTTTTCGTTTTAAAAGATTATTTAACACCAAAAAATCAATTTTTACCAATTACTAAATCGGAAGATCGTGCAAAAGCTTATTTCCATTCTGATCAAAATATTCACTCAACTCATAAAATGGCAAATTTAAATTGTTTTCAAAAAGAAAACAATTTAAATTTACAAAATAGATATAAATCAAAAATCCGAGGTAAAACAAATTATTTTTTAACAAATAAAACACTAACGCCTATTTGTGAAAAACCATACACTGTTCTTTTATATCCAAAATATTATAAATTAATCCCACCAGCTGAAACTAGTACCACAGCTCTTTTAAATTCTAAGACTTATTCTGCTCCAATTTATATCCCAGCTGAACTTAAAAATCCAACTAATAAAATAATTTTATCTCAATGGTTATTACTTGGAAATTTACCCATAATGACCAATCGGGGACATTTTATTATTAATGGAACCCCACGTGTTATTTTACATCAATTTGTGAGAAGCCCAGGAGTTTATTATCATCAAGCCAAAAATAAAAAGTCGTATTATGCCGATATTATTTGTCATAGAGGTGTTTGGCTAAGAATTGAACTGGATAAAAAAGGGCTTATTTGGTTACGAATGAAAAATTCACCAAAACTCCCAATGATAAGTTTTTTACAGGCTTTTGGTTTAGAACACCCACATCTCCTTTCACAATTAGAACATGAGATTTTGAAGCCTGCAGATCTGACTGAACTAATATCAAATGGAATAGAGAGTAAATTAGAAACACTTGGGCACCAAATTTTTCGATATTCAAAAGAAGCAAGATTTTTATTTGAATTATTAATTATTGATTCTCGTGGACGTTTTCGCCGCGGGTATATTAATCATTTAAAATTAACAAAAGAATTTTTTAAATCTAAGTTATCTCCACAAGTTTATGATCTCAGTCACTTGGGGCGTACCCAGCTTAACCGAAAATTTGGTTTAAATCAAAACCAAACAACGTTAACAGCAGATGATTTTATTTGTATTCTAAATTACTTAATTCTCGTGAAAAACGGGAGATTACCAGTTGACGATATTGACCATTTAAAAAACCGTCGAGCTCGTTGTTCGGGTGAATTAATTCAAAACCAATTTGGAATTGGTTTATCAGGTATTCAAAAATTAGCAAACCGAGAAAAACAATGGAATGATTTTTTAAAAGTAAAAACTATTAAACGAGTTGTTAATACAAAACCAATCAATGGATCATTAAAAGAATTTTTCAATTCTAACCCTCTTTCACAATTTCTGGACCAAACAAACGCATTAGCCGAAATTACACACAAGCGTAGATTAAGTTCTTTAGGTCCTGGAGGAATTACACGTGAAACTGCTGGAATGAAAATTCGTAGTATTCATCCCAGTCATTATGGGAGAATTTGCCCAATTGAAACACCTGAAGGGCCAAATGCAGGTTTAGTCAATTCTCCAACTACATATTCGCGCATAAATCAATATGGGTTTTTAGAAACACCATTTTTTAAAGTTTATAATGGTCAAATTCAGAATGATCAACAATTATTTTATCTTACTGCAAACCAAGATGAATTTAAAGCGATCGCTCCACCAGATTTAAAATTAAAATCTTTTGCTTGTCTAAAAGCAAATACAACTCCAATTCGAATTGGGAGTGAATTCGTAAAAACTTCACAACAAAATGTAGATTTTATGAGTATTTCTCGTATTCAAATGATTTCTATTGCAACTTCATTAATTCCATTCTTAGAACATAATGATGCTAATCGTGCTCTGATGGGATCGAATATGCAACGTCAATCTGTTCCATTAATTAACCCTGAACGACCCATTGTTGGTACTGGCTTAGAAGGTCGAGTTATTAGTGATTCAGGGTATACAATTGAAGCCCGTGAGAGTGGACTTGTGACTTATATAAGCGGTAATAAAATCCAAGTTTTTAGTTTTTTTCAAACGAAAGTAAATTCTCAGTTTTTTAAGTCTAAAAATAAAACAATCTTTGGGGCAACACCTTCAAATAATTTTGAGGCAGGCATAATTACGTATTACTTGCAAAAATTTACGCGATCAAATCAAAATACGTGTTTTGTTCAACGGCCATTAGTTACTGAAGGACAATGGGTACAAAAAGGAGAGTGTTTAACTGATTGTACTAGTAGTGCATTTGGGGAATTAGCAATTGGTAAAAATATCCTTGTTGGATATTTACCATGGGAAGGGTATAACTTTGAAGATGCTATTTTAGTGAGTGAAAGATTAATTTTTGATGATCTTTTTACGTCTGTTCATATTGTCCGTTATAGTACAGAAGTCCGAGAAACAAAATTCGGTTTGGAAGAAATTACACGAAAACAATTTGATGAACCAAAATATAACTTTAAACATTTAGATTCAAACGGAATTGTTAAACTGGGCTCGTGGGTTAGTGAGGGTGATATTTTAGTTCGAAAAGTAACACCCATAGGAAAACAACAAATGACTCCATATCAAAAATTTTTATATGTTGTTGTTGATAAACCACTTCCTGTAATAAAAGATGTAAGTTTAAGAGTTCCAAAAGGTTTAGAAGGTCGAGTGGTCGATATTAAAATTCGAAAAAGTAGAAATACTGTTTTTGCTAGCTCGAGCGGTCCTGAGGCAGTATTTATTTGGATTGCCGAAAAAAAATGGTTGCAAGTTGGCGATAAAATGGCAGGACGACATGGTAATAAAGGCATTGTTTCACGCATTTTACCGCGTCAAGATATGCCATATTTACCAGATGGAACGCCTTTAGATATGGTCTTAAATCCGCTTGGTGTACCATCACGTATGAATGTAGGTCAACTATTTGAAACTTTACTCGGTTTAGCAGGTAAACAATTAAATCAAAATTATAAAGTTACCCCATTTGATGAAATAACAGGTCCAGAAGCATCGAGAAGTTTAACATTTTCAAAGTTATATGAAGCTCGCCAAAAAACCGGTAAAGACTGGTTATTTCAGCCACAACATCCAGGTAAAGTGAATCTATTTGATGGACGAACTGGAGAACCATTTGATCAATCAATTACTATTGGTCAATCATATATGCTTAAATTGATTCATTTGGTTGATGAAAAAATCCATGCCCGTGCTACTGGACCTTATTCTCTTGTTACTCAGCAACCATTACGTGGTCGATCAAAGCATGGTGGTCAAAGATTTGGAGAAATGGAAGTTTGGGCTTTTGAAGGTTTCGGTGCTGCTTATACTTTACAAGAAATTTTAACAGTAAAATCAGATGACATTCAAGGCCGACAACAAGTAATTGATTCACTTTTTGATTGCAAACGAATAAAAGTTGGAAGTCCAGAATCATTTCGAGTATTAATACGTGAATTACAAGCATTATGCTTAAATGTCAATATTTATGAATACCCCGTACGTGATAGAAAAACGTGTGCACGTAAACCTATTATTGATCTTGATTCACCTGAATTTAATAAGTACTAAATTAATATGTTAAAATCACTTTTTTATGCCAGCTACTAATAACGTAAAAAAAATTTATCCGTCAGAAGCTTATTTGCCATCACAAACATTCCGGCAAGAAAATACAATTTCCCAAATTCAATTAGGACTATTATCACCTGAACAACGTGTTAAACAGTTACTTAGAACGTTACCAAATGGTTCTGTCATTGGATTAGTTACAAATTCACAAACATTAAACTATAAAACATTGAAACCAGAACGTGGTGGTTTATTTTGTGAACGAACATTTGGCCCTATACAAAGTTACGTTTGTGCTTGTGGAAAAAGACAAAAAGGTTCATCAATGAAATATTGCCCCGATTGCGAAGTAGAATATACATCTTCACGTGTGAGACGATATCGGTTAGGTTTTATCCGTTTGGGAGTACCTATTGCACACATTTGGTATTTAAAAGGTCGACCATCTTATATTTCATTGTTACTTAACATGGAAAAAAAGCATGCTGAGTCGCTTGTTTATGGAACTACTTGTATTTTTAATAATTATAATTTTTCATTTGGAAAACGTATTCAAAAATTAAGGCTACAGTATAATGAAAACTTTTCAAAATTGCGCCGTGATGCGTATCACCGGTCGTTCATAGTTGACGGGAAACGAAGACCAAGTGGCGGTTTAGGCTTACAAGATATGCAAACGATTGTCTATCATAAAGGTGATGATTTTTGGGTACACCCTACTTGTATTTATCATTGTGCAAATCACTCGTTTTGGGAAAAAAAAGATTTTTTACGCAAAAAACCTTTTTACCAAATTCCAATGATTCGTGATTGTTTTAATTTCCCATATCGAGGTTGTTTAAATAATTTATATGATTTAGAAGACTACTTTTTTACATTTAAGCGGATGTACGGCTCAACCCCAATTCCAAAATATACAAAAGCAATTCAAAATTCAATGATTTGTCATGCCTCGTCTCGTGATATTGAATTAGTACTTAGTGGAGGCATTGCTTTTATGCATTTATTTTCAAAATTAGATTCCCACAGGCTGAAATTATCGTTATTTCGAATGCTTAGCTCCTCTCAGAAGCAAATCAAAGAGTTAGTTGAAAAAAAACGCAGACAAAAGTTAACGAGAAAAGAAAAAAAACTATTAAAAGCGTGTTTAATCTGTAAATCAAAATCAGCAAGAAGATTAAAGTTTTTTCGAGCATTTTGGCAAACCGGTGCACGCCCTGAATGGATGTTTATTACCATTTTACCTATTTTACCACCTGATTTACGACCCATTATTAAAATGAGTAATGATCAATTAGCTATTTCGGATTTAAATCGGTTGTATCAATATGTTTTTCACCGAAATCGTAATTTAAAGTTAACTATCGCAAATATTTATGATCATTTAGGTGTTGATTTGTTTGAATTCGACGACCCAATTGATTTAAATTATAATTATCAATCATTTCGTTTTAGTACCAATGTAATCTCCTTTCAACAAAAATTATTGCAAGAGGCAGTTGATGCATTATTAGAAAATGGAAAAGGCGGCTCAAAGCCAATTTGTGGAACAAATAATCGCCCATTAAAATCATTATCAGATATTTTAAAAGGTAAAAAAGGACGATTTAGACAAAATTTACTTGGGAAACGTGTAGATTATTCAGGACGTTCAGTCATTGTTGTTGGTCCAACATTAAAATTACATCAATGCGGTTTACCAAAAGAAATTGCTGTTGAATTATTTCAATCATTATTAATTAGAAAATTATTATTACTAAAGTTAGCAAAAACTATTGTTGGTGCTAAACACTTAATCCAACACGAACACCCCATTATCTGGTCTTTATTAACTGAATTAATGAATAGTTATCCTATTTTTTTAAATCGAGCTCCAACTCTTCATAGGTTAGGGATACAGGCATTTTTACCTAAACTTGTTCGCGGAAAAGCTATTTTATTACATCCACTAGTATGTCCTGCATTTAATGCTGATTTTGATGGTGATCAAATGGGTGTTCATATTCCGTTATCTATTGAAGCAAAAAGTGAAGCATGGTCATTAATGTTAGCAACACAAAATATTTTATCACCCGCGACAGGTGACCCTATTTTAACACCAAGTCAAGATATGGTTTTAGGATGTTATTATTTTACAACAGTGAATCTTCGTAGAGAACAAAGTAGAACGAATTACTTTAGTAGTTTAGAAGATGTATATAAAGCTTATTTAACAAAAAGACTTCACCCCCATGATTTTATTTGGTTAAAATGGTACGGCACTTTTTATTCTACTCAAGAAACTTCAAACCTTGTTGAAGTTCGTTTACGCCGTTTTCAATGTCTATTTCAAGAAACAACGCGAATTGCATTGAATGTCACACAAACAATTCATTTGGAATTAATGAATCAACCACAAAATACAAGATTCTCATTTAAACAAAATGGTAAAGATCAATATATCCGAACAACGGTTGGCCGAGTTGTTTTAAATTTAGAATTCTGTGAACAAATTCATAATACTCGTACAAAGTATTTTGGGTATTCTGTTCCTTAAAATTAGAACTCATTTTATAATTATGACAAATACTAAAACTAATATTGCTTTTTTCGATCATTGTTTTGATAAGAATCGATTAAAAAAGTGGATTAATAAAATTTACCTTGATACAACTTTTACTGACGATTTAACTTTATTAAATTTTATTGAAAAATTAAAAAATCTTGGGTTTGAACAAGCAACAAGAGCTGGTGTATCAATTGGAATTGATGATTTAAAAATTCCACCCAAAAAAAACCAATTATTAAAATCAATTGAGTATAATATTGAAGAAACAACACGAGAATTTGGAATGAACCGCATTACAGCGCTTGAAAATTTTCAAAATTTTATTGATATTTGGCACCGAACTAGTGAAACTTTAAAAAATGAAGTCGTTTTTAATTTTGAAGCAACCGATACTTTAAACCCAGTTTATATGATGGCATTTTCTGGTGCTCGTGGAAATTTATCCCAAGTAAGTCAGCTTGTTGGAATGCGAGGATTTATGTCTGATCCAGAAGGACAAATTATTGATTACCCAATCCGAAGTAACTTTCGAGAAGGTTTAACACTTACTGAATATGTTATTTCGTGCTATGGAGCACGAAAAGGTTTAGTTGATACAGCCTTGCGAACAGCTGATGCTGGTTATTTAACACGTAGGTTAGTTGATGTTGCACATCATGTTATTATTACAAAATTTGATTGTAAAGCACAACAAGGGATTTGGCTAACGTCAATTAATGATAATGATAAAGTCTTATATTCATTAGAAAAACGTTTAGTCGGTCGAGTATTGGCTAGTGATGTTTATTTTCCATATTTTGATGAAGAAACTGATGAGCAAAAGAGACTTTTTTGGTCATATTTTAGTAAAAATCAACAATTAGATCCCACTCGAGCAAAATTATTAGCTACTTTTTTTAAAAAAGTTCGTGTTCGATCACCATTGCGTTGCTTAAAACGAAAAAGATTATGTCAATTATGTTATGGTTGGACATTACCACATGGTCAATTAGCCCCTATCGGTGAAGCGGTAGGGATTTTAGCAGCACAATCAATTGGCGAGCCAGGAACACAATTGACAATGCGAACATTTCATACAGGTGGTGTATTTTCGGGTGCATTATCAGATGAAATTCGAGCGCCACATTCCGGTTTTATTGAATATGATACTTCGCTTAAAGGAGCTATGTTTCGTTCTGTAAGCGGAAATGTTGCATTTTTAACAAAAGAACCAGGATGTTTACGTATTAAACCTACTATTTCTTTTGAGTGTCAGTCATCAGTTAGTTTTGAATTACAATTTCCAAAATTTTCAACTTTATTTTTTCGAAATGGACAAAAAATTTGTTCTAATGATTTATTAATTGAATTCCCGAAACAAGATGAAAGTGACAAAGAAACCGTATTTAATACTTACACATATTATTCAAAATCTTCAGGAATTTTAGAAGTATCTAAAACTCTTTCAAAATCTGATAAGAATGACGAAATTATAAATCACCCAAAATTACCAAAATTACATCCATTTTTTGAACAACAAAAATATAAAAATAAAAAATTTCAAATATTTCAAATATCTTCTGGCCAACTTTACCAAATTAATAATGCTAATCAATTATTGGCAAAACCGGGAGATTTAGTCAATACCAATACTTTACTTAATTTAACACAATTAATTAACCCAGATACCGGGATAGAAATTCAATTTGACATCAGTCAAAAACAATCTTATTTGACTCAACCTCAACAGTTAACCCAAATATTTGCTAAAAAACTTATTTATAATGTATCTTTAGAATCCGTATTTTATAATTCACAAGTGGGCTATACATATTCAACTGGTTTAAATAGGCTTAGTAGCCTAAACCGTCAGTTAACTACAATTATCCCGTGTTTAAATCAACAAATAAAATTACCAGTTTTACAAAAAACAATAAATTTATCATCAATTCCATTATTTAAAACAGGGAAATTATTTTCACCTTTATTTGAATTAGAAACTGAAATTTCAGAAATTTATAATTGTCGTGAAAAAAGTATTTTACACAATCAGTACAACTATTTTCTAAGTGCTAATTATATTTCTAATTTTGGTTTGCGAATTGATAAAACTCAGCTTGATCTAAAAAACGCACTAACAAATTTTTGTTTTTACGTTAGTGAACCTCAATATTTTACATCAAATGTCTTTTCAAAAAAATTCATTGATAAAGGCCGTTTGCCCAAACTAAAGTTAAAAAAAATAGGTATTACATTATCTAACTATAAAACTAAACATAGGTTTGTACAAAACAACGAGTTATCAAGTGTACAAATAAACTGGATTTCAAAAAAAAAAGTATTAACCCAAAAAACTAACTTACAGAACCATCAAGAACCCATTTTAGCAAAAACCGATGGTTTTCTTTTTACTAAATCTCTAATGACTCAAAAAAGTTTACCCTTAAAAAAAGTTTTTAATAGAGTATTTAGTACAAACTACTGGGAACGTTCAAGTATGCAAACTCTCAAGATTGGCTGGGCATATTTGTCACTTCATAAAAATCAACGTTTTAGCTTACACCAAAAATTTTTTTTATTTGGTGAACATATTATTGATAGTATAAGTTTTTCAAAAAACTCAATATATACTGAATGGATCCATTTTAAATTTGCTACAACTTATGGGTTGGACTGTTTTAGAGATCGATTAATTTTACGATCAAAAAAACAAGTGTCCAGTTCGTTTGTGGTCATTCCTTCAACTTATTTTCTTTTATTATTAGCGTCAGCAAGTGAACACCCTCAGTTTGATAGTAATTTGATATCTAGTTTTAAATTCTCGAAATTTGTTTTGACACAAAATAAGCAATTATTAACATATAAGTATTTACTTTTTATAAATACATTCATTACAAAAGTAAAAAAAGAATTTCAAAATCTATTTTTAAATTTAAATAAATGTAGTAAAACATCAACTCGCATATTCGAATTAATTCATACTATTACACGTTTTGAATTACATATTTGTCAAAACCCACACTACCAAAATAAGTTAAACCAATTCAAAAGTTCAACTAACCCACTAAAATTGAACCAATCGCATCCAATTAAGCCAATTCAAGTTATTTTAAAAACCAATACCCATCAACAGTTTAATTTTTTATCTGGTTCTTTTAATAAGCAAAATTTATTTGAGTCTTATTATTCATATTCATTAACAAGAAATTTAATAAAACAAACGTATTTTAAAAATTTCATACTGCATGGCTTAAATACGAATTTGATTACAAATAAATTACAAATTGATGGGAATTCACCTATTTTACAATCGTCTTTTATTAGCCCTTTTCTTGGTGAACTTAGTAATATTCAATCGAAGACATTAACCAATAAATTCACTCAAAATGCTCTTATTATTACGAATAAAGATACATTTACACTAAAAACCCCTGTTACGACTAGTTTTTTTAAAATTGGAGATAATATTTTTTATGGGCAACAAATGAGTGTAAATAATGTTATTCCTTATTCTGGTAAAGTGATTCAAATAGGTTTAGATTATGTCAAATTACAATTTATCGAAACCTCATTAGTATCACCAAATTCGTACTTTTTAGCTGAAAACCAACAATTAATCTCAAAAACAGCCCGTCTATTTACGCAACCTTACCCAAGATTACAAATGGGTGATATTGTTCAAGGAATTCCAAAAATTGAAGAGTTTTTTGAAGCTCGACAAACTAAAGAAGGAGAGATTTTTGAAGGTAATTTACATGCTCGTCTAAAAAAACGTTTTCTTTATTATCGAAGAAAATGTAAATATCCACGTTTCATAGCTACTCGAAAAAGTACGCTTGAAATCCAAAATTATATTATTGAATCAATTTTTAAATTGTATAATTCACAAGGCATTAATATTTCAGATAAACATTTAGAAATTATTGTTCGACAAATGACATCACGAGTAATGGTGACTGAGTTTTGGCTTAGAAGAATGCCATCATTGATTCCTTGGAAACATCCATTGCCGCATGAGCTATACTTACAACGTTCAATGGAAAAATTTTTAGCAAAAAGAAAAAATACTGAGCGAGACCATATTCGTTATGAACCGGTAGTTTTAGGTATTACAAAAGCGGCACTTGGCACAGGTGGGTTTATTTCTTCAGCTAGTTTTCAAGAAACGACACGCATCTTAAGCAAAGGTGCCGTTTTTCAAAAACGCGACCACTTAAAAGGATTAAAAGAAAATGTTATTTTAGGACATATTATTCCTGCTGGAACAGCTGTTCGAATGTACTCGCGTCGTCGTAAAGGTCCCGTAATGGCTCATAAATTTACAGAACAAGCATTACAAGTTTTAACAGTCAATTATGATTGGCAATTAAATGTTGTTAATAAAAAGACACCTAACACTCAATATTTTAATCCTGTTCGTTTAGTTTTAATTGAAATGTTATTCTTAACATATTTCCATGCTCTATAACCGGTGAATTCTTATTTTTCTATTGCCACATTTAAAATGTGGCAATAGAAAAATAAGAATTATTTAGTATTTTTTTTGCCTTTCTGGATTGATTCTAAAAAACCAGTTAATAAAAATTGGAGTGAAGCAATTGAATCATCATTAGCAGGAATATAAAAATCTGCTAATGATGGATCACAATCGGTATCTAAAATAGTTACAGTTGAAATACCCAATTTTCTACATTCATAAACAGCATGAATTTCTTCTGTTTGACCTACAATAATTACAATATCAGGAAGCTTTTTCATACCTTTTAAACCACCTAAATATTTTTGTAAACGTCCTTTTTCTTTCATTAAACTCGCTGCTTCTTTTTTTGAGTAATTTAAAAACTCACCCATATTTTCTTTTCTTTCAAGTTCAATTAATTTATTTAGTGAACTTTGAATTGTTTGCCAATTTGTTAACATGCCCCCTAACCAACGTTGGTTTACAAAATAGGAATCGCAACTAAGAGCAGCTTTAGCAATTAAGCGTGCGCCTTGTTTTTTAGTGCCAACAAATAAAAATGTTTTCTCCTGAGAAGCCGATTTTGTTAAAAAAGAGCAAACTTGGTAAAAATGAGTGTATGTTTGAATTAAATCAATAATATGAATCCCATTTCGCTCTGTATAAATATACGGAGCCATTTTTGGATTCCAGTTTTTTGCTTGATGTCCAAAATGCATTCCTGCATAAATCATTTTTTTAATAGTTTGTTTTGGTGTTAAACCTAAAGTACTTGTCATTATAAAATAGTAATAAAATAAAAAATTATAAACAATCACAAATGAAATATTCAAATAGAATATTCTTTAACTATTTAGTATATCGAAATTTTAAAAAGTATGTGGAGTTTAATATAGTTTGTTTATTTAATACAAAAATTTCTTCTTGTGCTCTTTATAGTCAATTAAGTAAAATAGTTGTTAGGTGAATTTCACCACTAAAATATTCTTTTTTACAATATTTCAATACAAAACAGTTCTTAAATGCTTTTAGTGCATTTAGGTCAATCAATAGTGATTATTAATATACCATTTTATTATGTTTCAAATTCATAACTTCTTCAATATTTTATTTTTTCAATCGTTATTCGATCTTTCAGAAGTATCAGTAGGAAAGCATTTCTATTGGAATATTGGAGGATACGAAGTTCATGGTCAAGTTCTTTTAGTATCATGGTTCGTTCTATTAATTATTGGTGTAATTTCATTATTAGGAAACCGTCAATTACAATCAATGCCAATAGGTGTTCAAAATTTAACGGAATATATTACGGAGTTTATTCGTGATTTAGCGAAAACTCAAATTGGTGAACATGACTATTTATCATGGGTTCCATTTATTGGAACAATTTTTCTTTTTGTATTTGTATCAAATTGGTCAGGTGCGTTAATTCCATGGAAGTTAATTGAACTTCCAAGTGGTGAATTAGCGGCACCAACAAATGATATTAATACAACAGTAGCATTGTCATTATTAACATCAATTGCGTATTTTTATGCCGGAATCCAAAAAAAAGGTTTTGGGTATTTTAAACGTTACATTTCTCCCGCTGCTTTTTTATTACCAATTAATGTTTTAGAAGATTTTACAAAACCTTTATCGTTAAGTTTTCGATTATTTGGTAACATTTTAGCAGATGAATTAGTTGTAGGTGTTTTAGTTGCTTTAGTTCCTCTTGTTGTTCCAATTCCGATTATGCTTTTAGGATTATTTACAAGTGCTATTCAAGCACTTGTTTTTGCGACATTAGCTGGTGCATATATTGGTGAATCGTTAGAAGACCACCATTAATAAAAAAAAATAAATTTTTTTTTGTTTAACTATTAAGTTGATTTTGTTATTTGAATGTATTTTTTTATTTATTTCATTGGAGGAAACTATCATGAACCCACTTGTTGCTGCTGCATCAGTTGTTGCTGCTGGATTATCTGTAGGCCTTGCTGCCATTGGTCCTGGTATGGGACAAGGAACAGCTGCTGGTTACGCTGTTGAAGGTATTGCAAGACAACCTGAAGCAGAAGGTAAAATCCGTGGTGCATTATTATTAAGTTTTGCTTTCATGGAATCACTAACAATTTATGGCTTAGTAGTAGCTTTAGCGCTATTATTTGCTAACCCATTTGCAGGGTAAAAATAAGTCTTAGCAAAAAGACAGTTGTTGAACTCTGAACAAATTTTTTTAAAAATGCATATTAATCAAATAGTGAATTTTTAAAATTATTTGTGGAAAAATAAAAAATCAATTGAATATTATTATAAACCAATAGGTTGTTCTTTTAATCTTTAATCCAGACTTTTAAAAATGGAGCGTGCTATGACTATTTTGACTTTGTTTTCAATTTCTCCATTAGGGAATGAAGGATTTGGTTTTAATGGAAATATTTTAGAAACAAATATTATTAATTTATCAGTTGTAATTGGCGTTGTTATTTCTTTTGGTGGTGATGCTTTACGCTCATTATTAGAAACTCGAAAAGAAACAATCCTTAAAAATTTTGAAGAAGCAAAACAACGTTCTGACGAAGCTCGTGAGCGTTTAACAACTGCTACTAAAGAAATCGAAAGTGCTAAATTAAAAGCTCAAGAAATTGGAAAACAAACAGTAACCTTGTTAGAAAAAGAAAAACAAATGTACTCGCAACAACTTGAGGCGGAAACAAAACGTTTGGAAACACTAAAACAAGAAACATTATCTTTTCAAGAACAACGAGCAAAGTTTCAAATTTCAAATCAAATTATTGCATTGGCTGTTGAACAGGTGGAACAAAAAATTAAAACTCGTTTAACACCACGTTTACATGATTCAGTAAATAATTTTAATATCGTTTTACTTCGTAAAATGTCGTAAAAGGTTTATAAATTTTAGATTTGATCTAAATATACATCACTTTGAATAGAAATAATTAAAAATATGGAGTTAAGTCAAAAATGGTAAAAATTCGTCCTGATGAAATTAGTAGTATTATTCGTCGCCAAATTGAACAGTATAACCGTGACGTTAAAGTTGTCAATGTTGGAACAGTTTTCCAAGTTGGTGATGGAATTGCTCGAATTTATGGTCTTGAAAAAGTAATGGCGGGTGAGCTTTTAGAATTTGAAGATGGTACAATTGGTATTGCTCTAAACTTAGAATCAAAAAACGTTGGAGCTGTATTAATGGGTGCAGGTTTAGCAGTTCAAGAAGGAAGTTCTGTAAAAGCAACTGGTAAAATTGCTCAAGTACCAGTAGGTGAAGCTTTTTTAGGTCGAATTGTAGATCCACTAGCAAGACCCATTGATGGTAAAGGTGACATTAAATCAGATGATACACGTTTAATCGAAGCTAGTGCTCCAGGAATTATTTCACGTCGTTCAGTTTATGAACCAATGCAAACTGGTTTAATCGCAGTTGATGCGATGATTCCTATTGGTCGTGGACAACGTGAACTAATTATTGGTGATAGACAGACAGGTAAAACTGCTATTGCAGTTGATACTATTCTAAACCAAAAAGGGAATGGTGTTATTTGTGTTTACGTAGCAATTGGTCAAAAAGCTTCATCAATTGCACAAGTAGTGAATACGTTAGATGAACGTGGTGCATTAGATTATACAATTATTGTAGCTGCTACAGCTGATACTCCCGCTACTCTTCAATATTTAGCACCATACACAGGTGCAGCTTTAGCTGAGTACTTTATGTATACGGGTCGTCACACATTAGTTATTTATGATGATCTAACAAAACAAGCCCAAGCTTACCGTGAAATGTCATTATTATTACGTCGTCCACCAGGTCGTGAAGCATACCCAGGTGATGTATTCTATTTACATTCACGTTTATTAGAACGTGCTGCTAAATTAAGTGATGATATGGGTGAAGGAAGTATGACAGCATTGCCAATTGTTGAAACACAAGAAGGTGATGTTTCTGCATATATCCCAACAAATGTAATTTCAATTACAGACGGTCAAATCTTTTTATCAGCTGATATTTTTAACTCAGGTATTCGGCCAGCAATCAACGTAGGTATTTCAGTATCACGTGTAGGTTCTGCGGCTCAAGTCAAAGCAATGAAACAAGTTGCTGGTAAGTTAAAATTAGAATTAGCTCAATTTGCTGAACTAGAAGCTTTCTCACAATTTGCGTCTGATTTAGACCAAGCGACACAAAACCAACTAGCACGTGGTCAACGTTTACGTGAATTACTGAAACAAGCGCAAACAGCGCCACTTTCAGTAGAAGATCAAGTTGCTACTATTTATGCTGGTATTAATGGTTATGTAGATATAATTCCTGTTGATCAGGTTCGTTCATTCTTAACAGGGTTACGTAACTTTTTAAGTACAATGAAACCAAAATTTGGTGAAGAAGTTCGTTCAACACTAAAACTAAGTTCAGAAAACGAAGAAGTTTTAAAAGCTTCAATTCTAGAATACACTGAAGAATTTTTAGCAACAAACTAATAAATTTAAATTGGAATTCGGAGAAGACGTTAAACCTTCTCCGAATTCCAATTTAAATTTACTCTAAAATAAACCTAATGTTAATGAAATATCAATTGGTAAACATGCGCCAATACCTAACCAAATTGAAACAAAGGTACCAAATAAGAAAACAGCACTTGCCACGGGACGACGGAATGGGTTTTGAAATTTATTAATACTTTCGATAAAAGGAACTGTTAGTAGACCGGCTGGAACCGCAGCCATTAGTACTACACCAAGTAATTTGTTTGGAACTACACGTAGAATTTCAAAAACTGGATAAAAGTACCATTCTGGAAGAATTTCTAATGGTGTAGCAAACGGGTTTGCTGGTTCACCAATAACAGCAGGATCCATAACAGATAATCCAATTACACAAGCAAATGTTCCTAAAATTACTACTGGGAACATATATAATAAATCGTTTGGCCATGCTGGCTCGCCGTAATAATTATGGCCCATCCCTTTAGCTAATTTAGCACGTAGAATTGGATCTGATAAATCTGGTTTTTTCGTAACACCCATGAGTGAAAATCTCCATTATTTTATTTTTAAAAGTCAAATGATTATACCTAGACTAAATAAAAAATAGTTATTTAACTAAACTAAAAGTAAGCTTTTTACTATTTAAAGTGGTCCTGAAATACCTTGTTTACGAATCATTAAGAAATGCATTAGCATAAATACTGCAGTTGCTAAAGGTAAAACAAATGTGTGAAGACTATAAAAACGAGTTAATGTTGATTGACCTACACCAACACCCCCACGTAAAAGTTCAACTACTGTTGAACCAATTACAGGAATTGCATCAGGTACACCTGTTACGATTTTAACTGCCCAGTAACCAACTTGGTCCCAAGGTAGTGAATAACCTGTTACACCAAATGAAACAGTACAAACAGCCATAATAACACCAGTTACCCATGTTAATTCACGAGGTTTTTTGAAACCACCTGTTAAATATACACGAAAAACGTGCAATAACATCATTAGTACCATCATACTAGCAGACCAACGGTGAATTGATCGAATTAACCAACCAAAGTTAACTTCTGTCATAATGTATTGAACAGAAGCAAACGCTTCAGCTACTGTTGGTCGATAATAAAATGTCATAGCAAATCCAGTTGCTACTTGAACTAAGAAACATGTAAATGTGATTCCGCCAAAACAGTAAAAAATATTAACATGCGGCGGAACATATTTACTTGATATATCATCAGCAATCGCTTGAATTTCTAAACGCTCTTCAAACCAGTCATAAACTTTACTCATTATTAAATATTTTTAATTTTCATTTCACAATTAAACTCACTTAAAAACAATTTTACTAATAATCGAAAATATATAATTCTATTTATCAAATTTGCTTTAAATCCTCCATCAATATTATATTATTATTAATTGAAGATTTAAAGCAAATTTGATAAAACTTAAATAAAATTATGCAATTTTTACTGTTGCTCCAGCTGCTTCCAGTTTTTGTTTCGCTTCATCAGCGTCTTCTTTAGATGCTGACTCATTTAATGTTTTTGGTAAACCCGATGTTAGTTCTTTTGCTTCGCGTAATCCTAAAGATGTTAACGCACGGATTACTTTTAATACAGCAACTCGTTTATCATCTGGTACAGCTTCAATAATAACTTCGAATGAAGTTTTCTCTTCAGCAGCCTCGGTAGTAGCACCATTTTCACCAGCCATAGGAGCCATCATAATAGCCCCACCAGCAGCAGCAGAAGCATCAACGCCAAAAGTTTCTTCAATTTCTGAAACTAATTCCGCGGCTTCTAATAATGTTAATGATTTTAGTTTTTCAATAATTTCTGTTGTATTGTGTGACATGATGGAATTTCTCCTAAAAAATAATATTTAAAAAGTAATAAGAATAACGAAGTTTTTTGTTCAGTAAATGATTATTCATCCAAAATTAACGTTTTGAAAATTGTGGCGCTTTACGCGCTTTTTTCAAACCATATTTTTTTCTTTCTTTAATTCGCGCATCCCGAGTTAACATTCCTTTCGGCTTTAAAACTGTTCGATAAGAATCTTGCATTTTACATAATGCACGCGTCAAACCAAGTTGGATTGCTGACGCTTGGCCTGTCATTCCACCACCTTTTACTTGAATAATTGTATCATATTTATTTTGTAAATCTAGTAAATCAAAAGGACTTTGAATAGATAATACTGAAGAAGGGTTTTGCTGTAAATATGAAACGCCTGGTTGGTTATTAATAATAAATTCCCCTGTACCAGAAATAATTTGTACTTTGGCAACTGCCGATTTTCGACGGCCAATTCCTTGTCCTAAAATTGGTTTTTGATTCATTTATAATCTATTTGTTTTATAGTAATAAAAATTTTTTAATTTATGGTTTTTCTAATCTAGTTGTATCGGGAAGAAAAAAACCTAATTGATAAAGACTTGTTTCAACCTCTTCTAATGAACTTTGACCAAAATTTTTTAACAATAATAATTCTTGACGAGACTTTGCTAATAAATCACGTATATTTTTGATACCAGAACGTTTTAAACATGTATAGGGACGTAAAGGTAAATTTAAATTACCAATATCTAAATCTAAATTTGATGATGGGTTTTGTCCATCTTCCGCACTGCTAACACAACGTCGGAAACCTTTTTCTTTTTCATATAACTTTACTATTTCTTGAGTTCCTTTTGGAATAAGAAATTTAGGATAAAGTGATGATACATTTTGAAAAGGTCTAAAAAGCTCAATTAACGAGTTTGCAGCTAGTTCAACAGCTATTTTTGGATGAATACTACCATTAGTCCAAATTTCTAAAAAAATAAATTCTTCAGGAACTTCAGTATCGATTTCCTCATCAACCTCAATCGAGTAATTAACACGAGTAACAGGCATAAAAACTGCGTCAATTGGTAAAATATTGGTCTTTTCAAAATGCACTGTTTCAACAAATTCTTTTGCAGGTTCAATATCTTCTAATTCTGGGCTCGGGAAAACTCGAGCACAATGATTAATCAATTGATCTGAAGCTAATTGAACCCAATAATTTTTTCCAGGGCAAATTAGAAAAACAATATTAAGTTGTCCGTCACCAGAAAGAGTAGCAATATGCTGATCTGAATCAACACACTTTAAAAATGCAGGAAATTTAATATCACCTGCTGTTACAATACGAGGCCCTGAACATTGTAAATAAGCTAAATGTGGAGAATTTATTTGAAACGCGCCAGCAAGACTCACTTGTTTAATATTTAATAAAATATCTAGCACCGATTCACGAATTCCAGGTAATGTCGAATATTCATGCATGGCTCCTTGAATTTTTACTGCAGTAATTGCTATTCCACTTAACTCAGATAATAAAGAGCGTCGAAGATTATTTGCAATAGTAAGCGTTTGAGTTTTTTCAAAAGGCCCCATTTTAAAACGTGCATAAATATTCTTTGGATCATCAATACGTGATTCAATACACGAAATAAAAAATTGTTTCATTCGTTAATGAGAGTTTGATACATTTTTAAAAAATGCATTAGTAAATAAATCTAATGCAAAATGACTTCTATTTTTAAAATTGAAAGTTGTTGCAATAATTAGAAAATTATATAAATTCACTAAGCTATTTTTAGCTGAAATTTTTATCAATCGAAATGTTTTAAATACGACGTTTTTTCGGTGATCGACAACCATTATGTGGGATTGATGTAATATCACGAATTAACGTCATTGTTAACCCAGCTTCTTGTAAACCACGAATAGCAGTTTCACGTCCAGCGCCAGGCCCCTTAACCATTACGCGAGCTTGGCGCATCCCATATTCTAAAGATTGGCGCGCGGCACTCTCAGCTGCTGTTTTTGCTGCAAAGGGTGTTCCTTTTCGGGCACCTTTAAAGCCACAAGCTCCAGCAGATGACCAACAAATAACTTCGCCTGTTTTGTTAGTGATTGTAATAATAGTATTATTAAAAGTTGCTTGAATGTGTACAACTCCTTTCGGAACTTTACGTTTTAGTTTGCGGTTTGTTACTTTACGAATTTGTTTTGCCATATGAATAATTAAATATAAATATTAAATTTAACCTTGTCTTTGCTTATGTTTTGGATTTGAACAAATCACTAATAATTTTCTTTTACGTTTAATAAATGCGCAATTATCACACATTTTCTTTACTGATGCACGAACTTTCATATTAAATGGAATAATTTTTATAGGATTTCTTATTTTTTGAATTTACGCAAAGCGTATATCCAATTAGAGATTATAGAAACAGTATAGATTAACGTAGACGATAAACAATACGACCACGCGTTAAATCATATGGGCTTAATTCAACAGCAACTTTATCACCAAGTAAAATTCGAATTGAATTTTTTCTAATTTTACCTGAAACATGTGCAAGAACATTAAAGCCATTTTCCAGTTTAACACGAAACATTCCGTTTGATAAGCATTGTGTTACAATACCTTGCATTTCAATCAGATTTTGTTTTTCGTTATTCACAGTCTGAGTTGAGTCTATTTAATAATAAAGATTTACCAAATGGAACATAATAATTCCCCACCGACTTTATTTTGTTTAGCTTGGCGGTCTGTTAATAAACCTTTTGAGGTTGAAATAATTAAAACACCCATTCCGCCTAAAACTTGGGGAATATCTTTAGCGTTTGAATATAAGCGTAAACCAGGTTTACTTACGCGTTGCAAGTTAGTAATACAAGGTTTTTTTGTTTTTTTGTCGTATTTTAACGAAACAACAAGATTTCCTTCATCGTTTTTTTCGACAGCTTCTAAAAAACCTTCCTTTTGGAATAATGAAATAATTTGTTCATTTATTTTTGTCCAAGGAATTAGAACCATCTTTTGCTGAAGAATATTGGCATTTCGAATACGAGTTAGCATATCACTGATAGTATCGTTTTGCATATAAATAATAATTAAAATTTCAAATAGATAAGAAAAAGATTATTGTTTTTCAAACATTTCTTTATTTTTAAAAGGCATACCAAATTCTTTTAATAGGGTATAACCTTCCAATTTTGTTCCACAACTAGTAATAATTGAAATGTCCATACCTCGAACTTTATCAATTTTTTCATATTCTATTTCTGGAAACATCAATTGTTCTTCTAAACCAATTGTATAATTTCCTTGTTGATCAACACTTTTTGCGTTAATACCTTGGAAATCACGGATACGCGGTAATGCTAAATTGACAAGACGATCTAAAAAACCATACATGTAATCGTTGCGTAACGTTACAGAAATCCCTACGGGCATATCTTCACGTAATTTAAATCCGGCAATTGCTTTTTTTGAACGTGTTACAATACCTCGTTGACCAGTAATCATTGTTAATTCTTGTAATGAAAAATCAACAATTTTTGTATTTTGTGAAGCTTCACCAATCCCTCGGTTAATTACAATTTTTTCGAGTTTTGGAACCTCATGTTTATTTGCGTATTGAAACTTTTCCATTAATTTTGGAACAATTTCATTTAAATATACGTCTTTTAATCTTTCTGCCATAATTAAGAGAATAAAAAAATATATAGCACATAAGACATTATTTCTTATGTTTAGTTTGAATTAGAAAAATATGTTATTTAGTCAGGTTCAAATATAAGGTTTTTATAAAACCTCTGGAGCTAATGAAACAATCTTTGAAAATGATCGATCGCGTAATTCACGGGCAATTGGACCAAAAACACGTGTTCCACGAGGATTCCCTTCTTTGTTTATAACAACGGCTGCATTTTCATTAAATCGGATAAACATACCATTTTGGCGTTTTACTCCTGTTTTTGTTCGAACAATTACAGCACGGATTACATCTGATTTTTTTAATGGCATATTTGGTAATGCATCTTTAACAACAGCAATAATAACATCACCTATATTAGCAGATTGGCGTTTACTTCCGCCTAAAACGCGGATACACATTAATTTTCTTGCTCCACTGTTATCAGCTACATTTAGATACGATTGTGGTTGGATCATAAGAAATTTTAATACTAAAAAAAATAATGATCTATTTATAAATTCAAAAAGTTTTTAATGTTTAATAGTTAGTTTAGCTTTTTGTGAATTTTTAAATTTAAATAGATGTTTTGGTTAAAAATTTTGTTTTAACAGGCATTTTATATGAAGCAATTTTCATTGCTCGACGTGCAACCGGTTCGGGGACTCCAGTAATTTCATACAGCACTTTTCCTGGTTTAATTACAGCTACCCAGTAATCGGGTGCTCCTTTGCCAGAACCCATTCGTGTTTCAGCTGGCCTAATTGTAATTGGTTTATCTGGAAAAATGCGAATCCATAATTTACCGGTTCTTCGTACATATCTTGTCATAACACGACGCCCGGCTTCAATTTGGCGAGACGTTAACCAACCTGGTTCTAATGCTTGTAATGCATAATCACCAAATGAAATTTTATTTCCTCGAGTTGCTTTACCTCGAAAATTTCCACGGTGAGGTCTTCTAAATTTAGTTCGTTTTGGACTTAGCATATTCTATTTTTTAATTAATTTTGGAAGTTACAGAGTTTTCATTATCATGAAAAACCCAAATTTTAATACCCAGTAACCCATAAATTGTTTTAGCCGTTGTATAAGAGTAATCAATATTTGCTCGTAGTGTTTGTAAAGGTACACGTCCTTCACGAACCCATTCACTTCGAGCAATTTCAGCTCCATTTAACCGACCAGAAATCTGGATTTTAATACCTTGAACTTTTTGTTTTTGAGCTTGTTGGACAACTTGACGCATTGCACGTCTAAAAGGAATCCTTTGTTCTAATTGTGTCACAAGTGATTGAGCAATCGCCATAACATCAGCGTTTTGATTTGCTAATTTAGTAATAAAAATAGCAACTTCGGTAGGTTGTTCCACATATTCGTTTTTAAAAAACTCATATTTTTTTTGAGTAAAAATATTTTTAAGCATATGTTTATGCAATTGTTTTTCAATATCTTTACGAATCGTTTCAAGGTCACCTTGGCCTTTTCCAACCAGAATACGCGGGTTTGTGGCACGAAGTGTTACCCAAACTTGATTTACTTTTCTTTCGATTTCAATACCTGAAATACCTGCTTGAGCATAGTTTTTAAATAACAATGCTCTTAAAAAAGTATCTTGTTCAATGAAAATTGGATATTTTTTGGAAGTTGTAAACCATGTTGATTGGTGTTTTTTATTTACACCTAAACGAAACCCTAGTGGATGAACTTTTTGTCCCATAAATGAATGATTTAAAATAAGTTTCGTCAATCAAATCTAAATAAAAACTATTTATCGTTTCATTTTTTTATCACCTTTAATATGACCGCGAAATGTTCGTGTTGGAGAAAACTCTCCAAGTTTGTGACCTACCATTTGATCCGTGATAAAAACTGGGATATGTTCACGTCCATTATGAACAGCGATTGTATGTCCAATCATAATAGGGACAATTGTGGATGATCTAGACCATGTTAAAATAACTTTCTTTTTTTCATTTTTGTTCATTTTTTCAATTTTTGTTAATAAATGGTCCGCAATGAATGGTCCTTTTTTTAACGAACGTGACATATGATTTTTTCCTATTTCAAATTAAATTGTTTTAAAAAACTTTAAATAAAAAAGTTTTTTAAAATGCTAATGGATTTATTATTTTTTAATAATGAGAATTTACAGTGCATTCAACTTTGTCAATTTTATTTATTAAACTCCCATTTTTTTTAGTGTAAGTTTTGTATTTTTATTTACGTTTTCGAATAATAAACGAATTACTGTATTTTTTTGTAGTTCGTGTAAGTTTCCCAAGTGCTGGTTTACCCCATGGTGTATATGGTTGACTACGACCAATAGGGGCACGCCCTTCTCCACCACCGTGTGGGTGATCGACAGGGTTCATTACTGAACCACGAACTTCTGGTCGGCGACCTAACCATCTTTTACGCCCAGCCTTACCTATTACTAAATTATTTGCATCAACGTTTCCAACTTGCCCAATTGTTCCCCAACATTTATTTGGCACTAAACGAACTTCGCCAGATGGTAGTCTTAATGTTACAAACCTACCTTCTTTGGCAACAAGTTGAATTACTGTTCCTGCAGATCTCGCTAATTGGCCACCAGCTCCTGGCTGAAATTCTACATTATGAATTTCAGTTCCTAATGGCATATTTCTTAATGGTAAACTATTTCCTATTGAAATTGGTGCATTTTCTGCAGAAATAATCGTTTGCCCAACGGTCAAACCTTTTGGTTGTAAAATATAACGTTTTTCTCCATCTGTATAATTGATAAGCGCAATTTGAGCATTTCGGTTTGGATCATATTCAATACTTCTAACAGTTCCTAAAATATTAAATTTATTACGATAAAAATCAATTTCACGATAACGGCGCTTATGACCTCCACCACGGTGTCGACAAGTAATTACTCCGCGATTATTTCTTCCTTTTGCACGTTTAACCCAACGGGTTAAGGATTTTTCAGGTTTTGATCTTGTTACTTCTTGAAAATCTAGAACAGATCGATTTCTTGTTCCAGGTGTTGAAACTTGGTAAAAACGAATTCCCATAATAAAAAACTCCTAATTGTCATTTTTAAAAATTAAACTAATTGCTTGCAAATACTTGGATTGAGTCTTTTTTGTGTAAAGTGACAATCGCCCGTTTATATTGTGTTTTATACCCTTGCGATGAGCCTAAACGTCTTTTTTTACGTGGAGGTTTATGTGTATTGACAGCAATAACTTTTACGTTGAAAACTTTTTCAACGAATTTACGAATTTGCGGTTTTGTTAAACGCGGGTCTACATTAAACGTGTAGCGGTTATCTTGTTCAATTAATCTTGCTGATTTTTCTGTTAAAACAAAAGATTTGACATTGTCAATAATCATGATGACTGTAAAAATAAAAATAATCTCAGTTTTCTATCTTTTAGACCTAGAAAACAATGTTTTGAGATATGAATTTATAAACGATACCAAAATCGTTCTTGGTATATTAAAAATAATTGTTTATCAATTAAATAATAAATGAATAAATTCTCGTTATTAGGTTTGTTGTGCAAAATTGGATTTCGCACAACCAGAAGAAATTTTATTGCATTTCTTTAAATTAATTTTACAACTTTCTGTGAATATTTATATAGTTAAGTTTTTGTATTAAAAGTTTAATTTAAAAACTTTTTGAAAATATATCAATAACGATAAAACGTGTATAATGAAATACCTATTATTCAATCATTGTATGATATGTGGCTACTGTTGACGGCGATAGTCGATTTAAATATCGAAAGATCCAATACTTAATGACTGTATCTAATAAAACTGGAAAAGTTGCTACAAATAAAAAAATAAAATCTTCATTTTCAGCAAAACCAAAATGTTCCATAGTTGTTTCTAAAAAAACTTCCCACCCATGGGGTGAATGAAAACCGACAAATAAATCTGTAATAAAAAGAAGTAAAAATGATTTTGTTGTATCACCAAAACTATATAAAAATTCTGTTAAAAAAGACTTTAAAATCATTAATTGAGGTTTCATCAAAACAGATAAAAACCAAAAACTTAATAATGTCAAAAAATCTGTAAATAGGTTTGATAAAGCATCAATACTCTCTTCATTGTATTCATTGGCTAAGTCAATATATTTTTCTTGGATTTTATGTTCAAAATAATACTCTTGGTTCAAACTTGTTTCTGATTGCGTATCTATTGTTTTTAAAGGTGGCATTATTAATGATTCAAAATAAAGTTTTTCTTCGTAGTCTTCAATCTGATGAAAAGCATGTTTTTCTTGTGATGCATTTAAAAAGATTGTTGACTGCTGAGTATTCCAATAATAACTAATAATTGGCTTAAATAAGAATTGTTTACCAAACGAATTAAAGAATAATGGAACAAATACTAAAAAAACTAATGATTTAATTGAAACTAAAAATTGATAACGTGAAATTTTAAACTCTTGAATGACAAGACGTTCAATTCCTGGCCATAATTGTAAACGAAATCTACCAAATGTTCGTAAAATAGATCTTGGAATAAGCCCCATTTTTTCGACAGATGTTATTTGTGTAATTTGAGTGTTTTTTTTCATGTTTGTTAAAATTCTATTTTTTACATTAAAAAGTCATGTATTACATTTGAATAGAATCAAATTCATCTAATGAGACTTGTAAAAACATAGCTAAATCAGACGCTTGTTTTTCAATTTCTTCTAATGAAATTGGTTGTCCTACTCGTGTTAATGGAATTTCTTTTTTTTCTTTTAACTTAATATAAATTGTCCGTTTTGGATTTAAACCTTCAGTAATTTCAATTCGAATACCATCAATATCTTCTAATCGATACGAAAAGTCAATTCGTCGATCTTTTCCTGGAAATCCCCAACGAAATATACGAAACGTTCCTTTTTTTTTATTAAATTCATTAAAACCGCCTCCAACTTGCCAAAAAATTGTTAACCATAAATAAATACTTAAAAAAATACTTAATAGACCGTAAAAACACATAACAATGCCTTGTGGAAAAAAAGTAATATTTTCAAAATGGATAAATGGTAATAGAGAAACTTGATAATAACTTGATAACCCAGTACAAAAAAAATAAAACCCACCAGTTCCTAATGCGAAAGCCCAAAAAATATTACTAAAGCGGCGAGCCCCAAGAACTGAATAACGGCGGATTAAATTAGAATTTTTAAAATTCACAGGTGATTGAGCTGCTTGATTCATAAAATATAATTAATTAACTAAAATAATTTTTACTTTTAACGTTTCGTATTTAACTAAATATTTGAAATATTTAGTTAAATACGCAAACTTGTTACAAGTAAAAAATTATTTATTTACTTTTTGTGGTTTTTCAAAACGTTGAACTAGACGAGCATTTTTACCAATTAAGTTACGTAGATAATATAATTTTGAACGACGTACTTTTGAGTTCCGTTTAACTTCGATTGCTTGAATTGCTGGTGAATTTATTAAAAAGATACGTTCAATCGATATACCTTGAAAAATTTTTCTTACTGTAATGGCAGTATTAATGCCGCTATTTGTTTTTGCAATAACGGTTCCTTCATAAGGTTGAACACGCTGTTTGTTACCTTCTTGAATAATGATCCCAACTACAATTGTATCACCAATCGTAATTTTCGGAATATCCTTTTTCAGTTGATAACTTTCAATTTTTTGTATAAGTTCGGTTGTTTTCATTATTTTAAATTAATTAAAAAAAAATATTTTGTCGCGACCACAATCTAGAATCTACATAATTAGATTCTAGATTGAGGTTACAACAAAATTGTAAAGCTAAATTATTCAATAATTGCGGTAACTGACCCAGCACCAACAGTTCGTCCACCTTCACGAATAGCAAATCGCATTTGGTTTTCAATAGCAATTGGTTGGATAAGCTCGACTGACATTTTAATACGGTCACCTGGCATTACCATTTGTGCTTCTTTTCCGTCATCTGATGTAAAAGCTTCAATTTTACCAGTTACATCAGTTGTACGCATGTAAAATTGTGGGCGATAACCCGGAAAAAATGGTGTGTGTCGTCCACCTTCCTCTTTTGTCAATACATAAATTTCAGATTCAAATTTAGTGTGTGGTGTAATTACACCTGGCTTTGCTAAAACCATTCCACGTTGAATATCTGTTTTTTGAACACCACGTAATAAAACACCTACATTTTCACCAGCAAAACTTTCTGTTAATGTTTTTTGAAACATTTCTAGACCTGTAACTGTTGTCGTTTGTGTATTCTGTAAACCAACAATTTCAACAGTATCACCAATTTTGACTGTTCCACGTTCAACACGACCAGTTGCTACTGTACCACGACCAGTAATTGAAAAAACATCTTCAACAGCCATTAAAAATGGTTTATCTACATCACGCTCAGGAGTTGGAATGTATTCATCTACATTGCTCATTAAGTTATAAATTTTATCTACCCATTCATTATCACCTGGCTTTAATGTGGGTGATTGGCTTAAAGCTTCTAAGGCTAATAATGCTGAACCAGCAATAACAGGAATATCATCACCTGGAAACTCATATTGATCTAATGTTTCTCGGATTTCTAGTTCTACTAGTTCTAATAATTCAGGATCATCTACTTGATCTTCTTTATTTAAAAAAACAACAATATTTGGAACTCCTACTTGTTTGGCTAATAGAATATGTTCATTTGTTTGTGGCATTGGACCATCAGCGCCTGATACAACTAAAATGGCTCCATCCATTTGAGCAGCACCCGTAATCATGTTTTTTACGTAATCTGCATGACCTGGGCAGTCTACGTGTGCATAGTGGCGTGTTTCTGTTTCATATTCTACGTGGGCTGTATTGATTGTAATACCACGTGCTTTTTCTTCTGGTGCTGAATCAATATCTTCATATTTTTTACCACCTTCACCATTTAGCGCAGCTAATGCCATAGTAATAGCTGCTGTTAATGTAGTTTTTCCATGATCTACATGACCAATTGTTCCAATATTTACGTGTGGTTTTTTTCTTTCAAACTTTTGACGTGCCATAATAAAATATCCTTTAATATTAATAATGTGTGAATTTTTCTTAAAAATTGTTTAAAACAATTTTGTTAATTAATAGTATACAAAAAATTTTTTAAAAACGGTACTTAGCAAATGCTTTATTTGCTTCTGCCATTTTATGAATTTCATCACGTTTTTTAATAGCATTTCCCATATTTTTTGATGCATCTAAAATTTCATTTGTCAGATTGGTCACCATATCTCTTCCTGAACGATTGCGGCAAGATGTTAATAACCAACTAATAGCGAGGGCTGTGCCACGTTCAGGCCCAACTTCTAACGGAACTTGGTAGGTAGATCCTCCAATTCGGCGAGACTTCACTTCAACTAGCGGGGTTGCATTTCTGATGGCTTGTTCCATAACCTTAATTGGATCCTGTTCGGTTGTTTCACCAACTTGTTTTAATGCTTGATAAATTAACCGGAACGCTAATGCTTTTTTTCCGTTTTTCATTAAGCGGTTTGTAATCATATGAACTAACCGACTGTTATAAACCGGATCAGGTGAAATCGCTCTTTTTTTTGTAATATGTCTTCTTGACATTGTTATATCTCCTTACTGAATAGTTTCAATTTTATTCTTTTGGTTTTTTACCACCGTATTTTGATCGGCTTTGTTTGCGATCTTTTACACCAGCAGTATCCAGTGTTCCTCGAACAATGTGATAACGAACCCCTGGTAAATCTTTTACTCTACCACCCCGAACTAAAACAACAGAATGCTCTTGTAAATTATGCCCAACACCTGGAATATAAGCAGTTACTTCAAACCCAGATGTTAAACGTACACGAGCAACCTTACGTAATGCTGAATTTGGTTTTTTTGGCGTTGTTGTATAAACACGTGTACAAACACCTCGTCGTTGTGGACATGAGCGTAAAGCCGGTGATTTCGTTTTATTTAAAATACGTTTTCTCGCAGAATTTACGAGTTGTTGAATTGTTGGCATATAAATATAAATACAGTTTGTTTTATACTTCGTCTTAGAAATATCTTGATAATGATTTAGCTTAAATGTTTAGTTTTCCTGGATTTCAAAAAATAAATCCAGGAAAACTAAACATTTATTAAATGGTCAAATTTTTTATTGAATAGTTTAACTTGTATTTAATTCAAATCTATATTTAATTTTTTTCTTAAAAAGAAAAAATTAACGGGTCCGGAAAAAATCGATTAACTTCAATAATAAGTCCTGCTGTGAAAATAAACCAAATTGTTCCAACAACAGGCGCTGTTGATAAGTACGTTGTAAAATCTTTCATATGTTGATTTAAAATTAATTTAAAATATTAGTTAAGAATAATAAATTTGGAGGCGATTTTATTTATCAAAATTTGATATTTTGAAATCTAGCTCTCCATATAATATATAGTAACATGAAAAAGAAAAAACAAATCCTCTTTTGATAAACTAGTTTTATCTCAGTTGCAATTTCAGATGTTTATCTATATATTCTAGTATATATATATGTTTTCGGGATGTAGCGCAGTTTGGTAGCGCTCCTGTTTTGGGAACAGGAGGTCGCAGGTTCGAATCCTGTCATCCCGATACTATCTAAACGCCCTTAGTTCAGTTGGTAGAACGTAGGTTTCCAAAACCTAATGCCGTGGGTTCAAGTCCTACAGGGCGTGTATTTAAATGTAAAAAATTTATTTTGATTTGACCCCTAAACTTATATTTGCTATCATTGACTAAGTATTTTACCATTATTTATTATATTTTAACTATGAGAAAAACTTTTTCCACAATTCCAGTTATTCAAGCCAATAAGAAAACACCTCCTTTTCAAGGAACAATTGATTATAAAAATGTTGTACTTTTAAGAAAATTTATTACGGCAGAAGGGAAAATTTTACCACGCCGTGTTACAGGATTATCCGCTAAACAACAACGATATATTACTAAAGCAATTAAAAATGCTAGAATGACTGGTTTTTTACCATTTATTCATAAAGAACAATAAAACTAGATATTTTTGGTTCTTGAGTACGATTCGCGAATCGTACTCAAGAACCAAAAATATCTAGTTTAAATTAGCTAAAACAGAAAATGCATATTGGTCTTTAACAGCAAGTTGAGATAACATTTTTCGATTTAAAATAATATTTTTTGTTTTTAAATGATGAATAAATTCATTATATGTAAATCCGGATAAACGGCTTTTCGCATTAATACGCGTGATCCATAAACTACGAAATTGTCGTTTTCGCTGATTTCTATCACGATATGAATACCGTAATGCTTTCATACTTTGTTGTTTTGCAGTACGAAACAAAACGGACGAAGCTCCACGGAAACCTTCTGTTAGATTTAACACCTTTTTACGACGTTTTCTGGCAACAAACCCTCTTTTAACTCTAGTCATGACTATTTCCTTTTAAAAAATATAATAAATCTAATGTCTACTAAAACTCGCTGAATATTTTGACTAAAAAAAAATAATTTATTGAAAATACCCCCAAGGGAATTCGAATCCCTGTTTCCTCCGTGAAAGGGAGATGTCCTAGGCCTCTAGACGATGGGGGCTTGCTATTAGATTATAAAATACTCATATTAAAAAGTCAAGTATTTTTTAGCGGAGGAAGGATTTGAACCCTCGACCTTCGGATTATGAGCCCGACGAGCTACCAAACTGCTCTACTCCGCGATGTATTTTATTAGTAGTATTATAATTTGAAAGATTTGTAAAAAGCAAGTTGGTAAAGCTTTTTATGCTGGTGAAGTTTGAACTTCACCAGCATAAAAAGCTTTACCAACTTGCTTTAGTAATTCCTGGTAATAAGCCTTGGTGTGCCATTTCACGAAGACAATGTCTTGATAAACCAAAATCTCTAAAAAAACCTTTTGGTCGACCAGTAATGAAACAACGATTATGTAAACGTGTTGCTGAACTATTCCGAGGTAATTGTTGTAATTGACGTGAAATTTGTACTTTTTCTTCTAAAAACACCGTTTCTCTTAATTGTGCTTTTAAAACTTGACGTTTAGTTGCATATTTTACAACTAAACGTTGGCGTTTTTTTTCGCGCTCAATCATGCCTTTTTTAGCCATAAATAAATTTAAATTTAAAATTAGTAATTTAAAATTAAGTATACTTAATATTTTGAAAATCTCAATAGATCATTTTCCAGATTTGAAATTAACAAATAAAATTAAATAAAGTGAACTTTATTATAAAAAAAAGTGGACAGCTTAATATGACAACTATTCTCCAAAAACGTTGAACTTCAAAATAATCCATAAAGTAATCAGTTCGATGTAAATTTAATTCAATAGATCTCCATGGTGGTATTGTTCGTCTATAAGCAAATACGGTTAAAATAAACCCTAAATAGAACCAATAATTTATCAAAAATTCAGAATATGTTATTGTTAAACTTGCAATAATAAAACTAATTGAGAACGGGGCTACAAAAAATGGACAGCGCCAAATCGGTTTAATTAATATAATGCAAAATGGACATAAAAAAAAAATAAGTGAAGATAAATACAATTTCGGAGCTAATAGAAAATGTTTCCAATAATTTGATGAGAATACAATTAGAATGGGAATTAGAACTATTAAGATTAGGAAAATTGCCGCCAAACCCGCAATAGCTATTTGGCTCCAAGTAGGTTTTTTTGTAGGATCTGTTTTAGGTTCTAAAACCGGTTTAAAATAAATCTGGGAAATGTCAATTGAGTTTTTTTTTTTCATGGTAATTTTAAATAAAAACTTGACAGATAATTAAATATGCCGTATCATATATTTTGATAGCCGGGATAGCTCAGTTGGTAGAGCAGTGGACTGAAAATCCTCGTGTCACCAGTTCAAGTCTGGTTCCTGGCAGTGTTAACTTTATATATATATATGTAAAATTTAGGTTTAAATCTCTTTGATTATATCATGAAACAGTTTCTTAGAATTTGTTCAAAACAATTTAAAGACAAAGTACTTCTTTTACCGAATTCACGCACATTACTGGCGGTTTCTGGTGGACAAGATTCATTAAATTTATTCTACATACTTAATTCCTTAAAAAAACAATGGCAATTATCCAATAAATGTATTTATTGTGTTCATTTATGGCAATTTGAGTCACTACAAACGTACTATCATTTAATGTTTACCCATTTTGCAATGGAATGCTCGTTATATGTAGCTACTCCAGTTTATTTGGAATCTGCCTTAACTGAAACAAAAGCTCGAGTTTGGAGATATTCAGTATTTCATCGGTTAGCATTTTTAGAGAATAATAGGTGTATTTTAACTGGTCATACTCGAACAGACCAACTTGAAAGCTTTTTTTTAAATCTTACAAGTGGAACTGGGTCGTACGGTTCAATTGCATTAACATCTGACCGTCAAACTTATCAACCTAAATTTTTATGTTTTTCTGAGACAAGACAGACATTCAACTCTTGGGATGCTTCAGAAAATAGGCTCGTTTTGACAAATCAATTAAATCAGTATTATTTAGAAATTCCTCCAAATTTTTTTAGAAGGTTTCATTTAAATAACTTTATGCAAATATATCGTCCAATTCTATTTTTAAATCGTTATGAAGTTTCACTGGTTATGCAAGTTTTAAAGTTACCTATTTGGACAGATAAAACAAATTTCCAATTTGAGTGTATTCGGAATCGAGTACGCGTACAGTTACTTCCTACGCTACGTTTTTATTTTAACCCTAAAATAGATGTAGCGTTAGCACGCCATTTAAAAATTTGGTCGCGAGAAACTTATTTTTTAGATAAACTGTTAATTACTTTTATTTCCCATAATAATTTATGCCATTTTTCAAAAAAATTAATTATTTTAGATACATCATTATTTACTACAATGCCGTATTTTTTACAAAAGAGATTTATTATCTATTTTTTGAAATTATTATGCAATAAACGTTTTTCAAACTCTGATATTAAACAAACTTTCAAAACTATTTTTCTTGCAATGAAATTAACGAGGTATCAAATTAAACCCCAAATATTTTTTATTTCTAAGGAACTTTTTGTTACTAGTTTAAAAAATAAATTATATTTTAGTGTCTAAAAGCTATTTTTATTTGTGAACTTAAAATTGGGTCCGATGGGATTTGAACCCATGACCAGTCCGTTAAAAGCGGAGTGCTCTACCACTGAGCTACGAACCCAATAATATTATAACAGTCATTCCAAATTAACTCAAATTAAATTTTTGAGTTTGAAATTTGAAAATTTATTGACGTGTGATATAAATAAATTAAATCTAAATATTTAGATTTAATTTATTTTAAACAATGTTCATTATGACAAAAGAAACATTAATCGAAACTGAAGATCGTCCAGTATTTCCATTTACAGCAATTATTGGTCAAAATGAGATGAAATTAGCATTAATCCTAAATGTAATTGATCCTAAAATTGGTGGTGTTATGATTATGGGAGACCGTGGGACAGGGAAATCAACAACAGTACGTGCACTTGTAGATTTATTACCAGAAATTCCCGTTGTAGCTAATGATCCATTTAATTCCCACCCATCAGATCCAGAATTAATGAGTCAAGAAGTTAAAGAAAAATTAGCACGTCGTGAAGAAATTGAAGTTTGTCAAACAAAAATCAATATGGTTGATTTACCTCTAGGAGCTACGGAAGACCGAGTATGTGGAACAATTGATATTGAAAAAGCTTTAACTGAAGGTGTTAAAGCTTTTGAACCAGGTCTATTAGCAAAAGCAAATCGAGGAATATTATATGTTGATGAAGTAAATTTACTCGATGATCATTTAGTTGATGTTCTCCTTGATTCTGCTGCGTCAGGATGGAATACAGTTGAACGTGAAGGTATTTCTATTAGTCATCCGGCACGATTTATCTTAGTTGGCTCAGGAAATCCAGAAGAAGGGGAACTACGACCACAACTACTCGATCGTTTTGGTATGCATGCAGAAATTCGGACTGTCAGAGATTCAGAATTACGAGTTGCCATTGTTTTACAACGTTTAGAATTTGATGAATCGCCAAAAAATTTTAGACAAAAGTATGATGTGGAACAACGTGAATTAGCTAGAAAAATTGCTGAAGCACGTGAAACCGTAAAACTTGTCAAAATTATGGATGATTTATTTTATACTATTTCATTAATTTGTTCAGAATTAGATATTGACGGTTTACGAGGTGATTTAGTAACAAACCGTGCTGTAAAAGCTTTATGTGCATTTGAAGGTCGAGATACAGTTGAAGAAAACGATTTATTTCGAGTAATGCCGTTATGCTTACGTCATCGTTTAAGAAAAGACCCTTTAGAAACTATTGATTCTGGTGAAAAGATTCAACAAATTTTAGAAAAATATTTAAGCTAATTTATAAAGACTGGTTTTTTTTTGTCTAAAAGTGAAGACAAAAAAAAACCAGTCTTTATAAATTAGCTTATTAGATCCCTAACATTAAATTTTTTATTAATAAATTATTTAACTCAAACTAAAAAATAAGAAAAGAAATAAAAATTTCTTTTCTTCTAAAATCAAAAATCTTCATAAAATCTACATTTATATTCATGAATATTTAAGTTCAATATTAATACAATCTCAAATTTGTTTAAACTGAATGAAAACCATAACATAAAGATCTCAGATAACCTATATTTTTATTCAACTTAAAAATATAGGTTATTTTTTAAAACAGTAAAGCTTCCACTGTTACTTAAATATCTTTATAATATATAAAATAAAATATTTTATATGGAGAATTTTTAATATGGCTATGAGTCTGTTACCTTCAATTTTTGTTCCATTAGTTGGGTTAGTTTTCCCAGCTATTGCCATGGCATCACTATTTTTATACATCGAAAAAGACCAAATCAATTAAGTTTTCATGTTTGCTCTTAGATAAGAGCAAACATGAAAACTTAATTGATTTATTAGACCCAACCGGACTCGAACCGATGACCTATTGCTTGTAAGGCAACCACTCTACCAACTGAGTTATGGGTCTTTTATTCTACTATACAAAATTACTTTGTATAGTAGAATTATACACGACTTTTAATTTTTTGTCATAAAAATTTTTGGATTAAAATTAATCCATATCTTTTTCACCAGGGTTTCGGCCTGGATCATTAGATAAGAAACCAAAAATAAATAAAGAAACAAAAAACGTAACAACCGTATAAACGAAAATTTTTAATGTTAACATGTGAACAAAAATTAAGTTTTTTTATAAGCTACCTTCTATATTATATCATACAAAATTGCCATAATTTTGTTTTAGCATTAAACAAATTGGGGATAGAGGGACTTGAACCCTCACGATCGTAAAAATCAACGGATTTTAAGTCCGTAGCGTCTACCAATTCCGCCATATCCCCATTATAGTTTTTAATTTCTACACATAGATTATAGCATAAAAAAAAAAAAAGCACAACTTTTGCAAATATTTTTACTGAAAAAAAATAAAATTGACTGAATTGATAAAATTTATTATTATTAAATGATATTGCGGGTATGATGTAAAGGTAGCGTCTTAGCCTTCCAAGCTAAAGGTGAGGGTTCGATTCCCTCTACCCGCTTATTTCTTTAATTATTTTTGGCTAAAAATGAAAGACACAAAAAAGTTGCATTGTTTTCAAAATATTGTTATAATTTAATTAAAGTTTTTTTAAAGGGTCGATGCCCGAGTGGTTAATGGGGGCGGATTGTAAATCCGCTGGTTACACCTACACTGGTTCGAATCCAGTTCGGCCCATCTATAAAATAGCTTATCTTTAAGCTCCTGTAGTGAAAGGGATTATCACAACAACCTTCTAAGTTGCTATTCCTGGTTCGAATCCAGGCAGGAGTAAAAGTAGATACATGTCTTTTATGAAAAGTTTTAATATAAATTTAGTAGTTGTATTTTATTTAGTTATGTAAAAATTTTATTTTTACATAACTAAATAAAATACAACTACTAAATTTTTCGAGAGTAGTATTCAACAATTAACAACTCGTTAACTTCAAGACCAACCCACTCCAAATTAGCTTTTTGGTTAATAGTTCCCACTAAATACTCTTCATTTAATGATAAATGAGGTGGAATCTTACCAGTATTTTTGTTATCTTTAAGAAATGTTGTAATGACTTGTTTAGATTGTTTTTTATTTTTAATTGAAATGACGTCTTTAGGTTGACATTGATAACTAGCAATATCTACCTTTTTTTGATTAACTAATATATGCCCGTGCCCAATAAATTGTCTTGAAGCGGCAATAGTTGGAACAAGCCCTAATCGAAATAAAATATTATCTAACCGCATTTCTAAAAGACTCAGTAGTAATTCTCCTGTGGGGCCTTTCATTAATTTAGCTTTTTTTACGTAATTCATTAATTGGCGTTCTGATAACCCAAAATGATAACGTAATTTTTGTTTTTCTTGTAATTGTAAACCGTATTGTGATAATTTAACTTGATTGACAAGTTTTGCATGTTGACCAGGTAACGTTTCACGACGTGTTGTTTTTTTAGTTAAACCAGGTAATTCGCCTAGTCTGCGAATAATTCGTACTCGAGGTCCTCGATATCTTGCCATAATAAAAAAAATTTAAATGTTAAAACGGGAATAATTGCCAAGAAAGGTTTTAACCTTTCTTGACAAACTTTTCTCTAGTTTTAAAATCGAAAAAAAATTGAAAATTCATTAAAATAAAATTAATTATTTTTCACTAGTTGAAAACGTGCACGAGCACGTTTAAAGGCAAAATTAGCTTCGACTTTTTGTTTTTGGCTTTCAGCTTGTTCAAGTTTCAGTTTTGTTTCATTAAAACTAGCTTCTGCTTCATCTTTATCAATTGTTTTTGCTGCTTCAGCTTCATTTACTAGTACAGTTACTTGGTTTTGTTGCACCAGTGCAAACCCACCCATTAATGCGATGGAACTCCAAGTGTTTTGCGTCCGAATAAGCATAACACCAATATCTAAAGCTGAAATTAGCGGTGCATGGTTTGCTAAAACGCCCATTTGTCCTGTATTTGTTGGTAAAATAATTTCATCTGCCGATTCATTAAAAAAGATTTGATCTGGCGTCATAATACAAATTTGTAAACTCATAAAGTTGTCCTTTTTTTGACTGATTTTAAGTTTAGACTGGTAATTTATCAGCTCTTACTTTTTACTTAAGAGTTTCCGCTTTTGCAACTGCTTCGTCAATATTACCAACTAAATAAAATGATTGTTCTGGTAATTCATCTAATTCACCTGTTAAAATTAAATTAAACCCTTGAATAGTCTCTGCTAAGCTTACATATTTTCCTGGAGATCCAGTAAATACTTCGGCAACAAAAAATGGTTGAGATAAAAATCGTTCAATTTTTCGAGCACGTGCTACAACTTTACGGTCTTCTTCTGATAATTCATCTAAACCTAAAATTGCAATAATATCTTGTAATTCTTTATATCTTTGAAGTGTTTCTTTTACGTTTTGTGCACATGAATAGTGTTCTTCACCTAAAATCCAGGGTTGTAGCATTGTTGATGTCGAATCTAAAGGATCTACAGCGGGATAAATTCCTTTTGATGCAAGACCACGTGATAATACTGTTGTCGCGTCTAAGTGAGCAAATGTTGTAGCTGGAGCTGGATCTGTTAAATCATCTGCTGGTACATATACTGCTTGAATCGACGTAATAGAACCGTCTTTTGTAGATGTAATACGTTCTTGTAAACCACCCATTTCGGTTGCTAATGTTGGTTGGTAACCTACTGCTGATGGCATACGACCTAATAATGCTGAAACTTCTGCACCTGCTTGAACAAAACGGAAGATATTATCAATAAATAATAATACATCTTGTTTGTTAATATCACGAAAATATTCAGCCATTGTTAATGCTGTTAAACCTACACGCATACGGGCACCAGGTGGCTCATTGTTAAACTAAGGGCCCCATTTATAGAGCTCCTCGTCTTCCGATCCGGACGTGAAAGTTTCCCTTCATCCGGCTCTTGCAAAGTTTTACGCGGCTAAATCTTCTTTTGTCTTTTGGACATGGCATTGACGATGTAAAAGCTGTAAATTGTCGTAATTGTCTTTTCCACCTTTCGACAGTGGGATTACATGATCAACTTCTAATATATCTTGAATGTTAAATTTCGTTTTGCAAGCTAGACATTTCCCTTGTTGACGAATTAAAAGGTTGGTAGTTCTAGTGGACATAGTTGAATATTTACGAGTTCGTAAAGTCCAATAGATTGAATCCCCATTATGTACTGATTGGGATCCTTGTACTTTTATATGTTTGCTACTTTTGATCCAACTTAATTTTGGAAGATAGTTGGTTTTGATTGTGTTTTTAGGGCCCAGTGTTTGTCCTTGTAGAATCCAATTTGCTTGGTATTCCCTTCCCTCAAATTTGAAGGTTCTACCTTCAGGGAAGTATTTTCTTTTGACTTCCATTCGCCCTTGTCTAGTTGCTCGTCGAAATACCCATGCTCGAATTTGTTGATAGATCATGTTATCAACTTTACTAAATGTTGTTTTACATTCGCAATACTTATAATAATTTCCCCATCCTAAAATGATTGGTCTTAATTTAGCGATCAATACATACGAGGAGGCTGATTTATTATTTTGGATGGTGTTCCGTATTTTTACGTTTATACGTTTTACGTTTTCTCTGCTAGGATATATTTTGGTTTTTGTCTGATTTTTGGTTTTGGACTCTTTAAGTGTAATAAATTGGAATCCGAGGAATTGAAAGCTATTTGATGATAGGACTATTTTTGATTTTTCATCAGATACGTCAAGTCCTATTTGGCTTAACCATAGTTTTGTTTCTGTGATACACGAATCTAAAATTTTCCTATTGGGGTGAATTAGTACAAAATCGTCTGCATATCGGATAACTCCTATAGCAGTTTGTTTTGCTCGTTTTCCGTTAGATGCACCAGGGTGCGGTTTTGGTTGTGTAAGAACAAAATTTTTAAGACGATTTTCCAGCCCATGTAGTGCTATGTTAGAAAGTAATGGGGATATTACTCCTCCTTGGGGTGTTCCTTGGGTTGGTGTTGAGATTTTAGGTATTTGTGAGTATTCTTCAAGAATACCCGCTTCTAGCCAAGCTCGGATTTGTCTTTCCATTAATGGAAAGGTTTCTAATTTATCGATTAATGCATCATGATTGATTTGATCAAAACATTTGCGTATATCTGCGTCGAATACCCATTTTTGTTTTCCATGTCGGAGATGTAAAAAGATTGCTTCAATTGCATCATGTGGTCGCCTGCCAGGTCGAAATCCATATGAATTTGGTTCAAATTGAGCTTCCCATTCTGGTTCAAGAGCTAATTTAGCTAGTGCTTGTTTTGCTCGATCTTGAATGGTGGGTATTCCTAAAGGTCGTTTTTCCGTTTTTCCAGGTTTTGGAATCCAGATTCTTCGAATGAAGTTAGTTTTTCCATTGATATTTAGTTCTTGAGCGAGTTTCAATTTCTCACTGTTTGTTGTGATTGTTTTCCCATCTATTCCTGGTGTCCGTTTTCCTTTGTTAAGAGTCGTAACACTATGAACTGCAATTAATTTAGCATGTGGGTTCCTTAGCAGTAGTTTTTGTAACCACCAAACCTTATTTTTTTGATTTAGTTGTTTAGCCTTGTAGATTCTTCGTTGAATTCGACGGACTTTGTTATATGACTCGTGCCATTGTACTTGATCCCACGACAAATTGTATAAATATTGCAATTTTCTCATATCAGTATCTTCTAGAATCTATTCTTTGCGCTCCTCCTATGGGCATATCATTTCCACCTGTGCAGAAAAGCATTGGCTTTGGGAGGAATTCCTACACGAAATAATTGCATAAAGTTTGACTCACCTACCTCACAAGGAGGAACATTTATTCGCTTTCCACTGTTCCACAGATTTACTATCACGTTTTACTTAGGGTCATTCAATACACCTTATCTTTGCTGATTAACAGCTATCCGAGCGTGTAATCCAAACGAAAATCCCACGTTAAGATTTATTGCGTCTTGCAATACCACCTCTTTCAATCGAAAGTCTATGTTTGGTGGAAAGATGCTTAAGGGATGATCCATTATGTATAAAACTACTAGTAACCTTTGCTAAACTTCGGAGAATTGTCAATTTTCCTATTAAGGTTATTAGGCAGACTCACGGCAGTCTGAAGGAATTGAACCTTGTAATTTCTGTAGTTAAGACTTCTGAATATAAATTGAGAAATCTCGCTATTTTCCTATTTTATTAATAGTTATAAGCAACGTGTCGCACCATTTGGCCATATACTAAAGCTACTTTTGACTCTGGTAAATTTTTTTCTTGAATTACACCAGACTCTTTCATTTCCATGTATAGATCGTTCCCTTCACGTGTACGTTCACCCACACCACCAAAAACTGAAACACCTCCATGTGCTTTAGCAATATTATTGATTAATTCCATGATTAAAACTGTTTTTCCAACACCTGCGCCACCAAACAAACCGATTTTACCACCACGACGGTACGGTGCTAATAAATCTACAACTTTAATCCCCGTTTCAAAAATAGAAAGTTTCGTATCTAAATCAACGAATGCTGGAGCTGTACGATGGATCGCTAATCCATCAGGTGAGTCAACCGGTCCTTGATTATCAACAGGCTCGCCTAATACGTTAAAAATACGCCCTAATGTGGGTTTCCCGACTGGTACAGTTAACGGAGCTCCGTTATCTACAACGTCCATACCACGCATTAATCCATCTGTCGCACTCATCGATACAGCACGTACACAGTGATCACCTAATAATTGTTGTACTTCACAAGTTACTGAAATTTCTTCACCTGATTCTGTTTTACCAGTAATCGTTAATGAATTATAAATGCTGGGCATTTTGCCAGGAGAAAAAGTCACATCAACAACAGGTCCGATAATTTGGCTAATGTAACCAATATTTTTTGTTTCAGTAGAAACGCTCATAATTATTTAACTTAAATAAATAATGATTTTATGATTATCTTTTTGATTACCTAAATCTAAAGAGATATATAGTTTTATAAATTAAAAATACTAATTATTAATATACATCTTATATTAATAGGTTTTTATTTAATTAAATTAGTTTATAAATACAAATTTTTGGTATGTTCTAAATTTTATTTTACTGATTTATAAATTATTTGACAAAATTTTATCAGTAAAATAAAATTTTTTATATTTTTTTATAAATTAGTATTTTTTATTTATATTTTTTTTATGGTAAGTATTATGTAGAGTATATTAAATAAATATAAATCTACTTTTTCGGGCAATTTTCATGATCGTATACTCTTTTTTTAATAAATTTGTCAAATTATGGCTCCACAAACTGAAACTAAAACAGGTACTGGCTTCAAAGCTGGTGTAAAAGATTACCGTTTAACTTACTATACTCCTGATTACCAAGTTAAAGATACTGATATCTTGGCAGCTTTTCGTTGTAATCCGCAACCTGGTGTTCCACCAGAAGAATGTGGTGCAGCCGTTGCCGCTGAGTCATCAACAGGTACTTGGACAACTGTATGGACTGATGGTTTAACAAGTTTAGACCGTTATAAAGGCCGTTGTTATGATATTGAACCTGTAGCAGGTGAAGATAATCAATATATTTTCTATATTGCTTACCCTATTGATCTTTTTGAAGAAGGTTCAGTAACAAACTTATTTACTTCAATTGTAGGTAACGTTTTCGGTTTCAAAGCTCTACGTGCACTTCGTCTAGAAGATTTACGTATTCCAGTAGCTTACTGTAAAACATTCCAAGGTGCTCCGCACGGTATTCAAGTTGAACGTGATAAGCTAAACAAATATGGTCGTGGTCTATTAGGTTGTACTATTAAACCAAAACTAGGGCTTTCTGCTAAAAACTATGGACGTGCTTGTTACGAGTGTTTACGTGGTGGTTTAGATTTTACTAAAGATGATGAAAACGTAAATTCACAAGCATTTATGCGATGGAGAGATCGTTTTTTATTTGTTTCTGAAGCAATTTATAAATCGCAAGCTGAAACAGGTGAAATCAAAGGTCACTACTTAAATGCAACTGCTGCTACTTGTGAAGAAATGATGAAACGTGCAGAATGTGCTGCTGGTTTTGGTGTACCGATTATTATGCACGATTACTTAACAGGTGGTTTTACTGCGAATACTTCGTTATCTCTTTATTGTCGTGATCACGGTCTTCTTTTACATATTCACCGTGCAATGCACGCAGTAATTGATCGTCAAAGAAATCATGGTATGCATTTCCGTGTTCTAGCTAAAGCTCTACGTATGTCTGGTGGTGACCACTTACACTCTGGTACTGTTGTAGGTAAACTAGAAGGTGAACGTGAAGTTACTTTAGGTTTCGTAGATTTAATGCGTGATGCTTACGTAGAGAAAGATCGTTCTCGTGGTATCTATTTTACTCAAGATTGGGGTGGTTTACCAGGTGTAATGCCAGTAGCTTCTGGTGGTATTCACGTATGGCATATGCCAGCTCTAGTTGAAATTTTTGGTGATGATGCATGTTTACAATTTGGTGGTGGTACTCTAGGTCACCCTTGGGGTAATGCACCAGGTGCAGCAGCAAACCGTGTAGCTCTAGAAGCGTGTACTCAAGCTCGTAATGAAGGTCGTAACCTTGCTCGTGAAGGTGGTGATGTTATTCGTGCGGCTTGTAAATGGAGTCCTGAGCTAGCAGCAGCTTGTGAAGTTTGGAAAGAAATTAAATTCGAATTTGACACTGTTGATACATTATAATTTCCTATTTTTAGGTTTTTTTTTCAGGTAGAACATAATTCTACCTGAAAAATGAGATATCTCTATTGGGGCTGAAATGGTTTCGACATTTTTTAAAAGACAAAAATTTAGCGTAACTATGCAAGTAGAAACAAAAAGTATTGAATACTTTTCAAAAACGCTTTTTTTCATTTTTAATTAATTAACACTTTTTTTAACCTGTTTTTCCGACCAGTAGCTGTAGCTGCTTAAGGTATTTTATTATTTTATAATAACTGTTTTTTTTGAAGCATTTTTTGTAAGCGTGATTTTTAATTTTATGAAATGGACGTGGGTTCAACTCCCACCTGCTCCAATAAACTTTTCTAATAACCGTTTTTTTTTTCTTTTTTATTACTTTAATTTGACTAAATTAGAGATTTATTTTATAATTGAACAGAATCGTCTGGCGGGCGTAGCCAAGTGGTAAGGCAGTGGATTGTGGCTCCACCATTCGCGGGTTCGATTCCCGTCGTTCGCCCTTATAAAATATATAATATCAACTTTTATCTTTTTCTAGATCTTTTACTACTTGAGTCACGATATGTACCACTATTTGAAAAGCTTGTTTAATTCAATATTTCATTATATAATATATTAAACCGAAGACAATTCTTCGAGTATTTTGTACTCAAATACAAAAAAAATGAACTAAAAACTTTTACTTTTTTGAGTCATAAATAAGGTAAAAATTAAAATTTTATCTTCATGATATTTTAAAAATATCACCATATTTATTTTTTGAATTGAAAGCAATGATAGATTACTATTACTTTGCTTTTTTATTTTTCAAATCTATTCAGTAGATCGAAGGAGTTTATCATGTCAGGACAAACAGGAGAACGACCTTTTTCAGATATTTTAACAAGTATTCGTTATTGGGTTATTCATAGTATTACAATTCCGTCTCTTTTTGTAGCCGGATGGCTTTTTGTAAGTACAGGTCTTGCATATGATGTATTCGGAAGTCCAAGACCTAACGAATATTTCACTGAAGATCGCCAAACAACTCCATTAATCACTGATCGCTTTAATGCATTAGATCAAGTAAAAGGTCTTTCAAAAGTAAATTAATTATTTGATCGTGAATATGACAACAAAAAAAACGTATACTTACCCTATTTTTACAGTTCGCTGGCTTGCAGTTCATGCGTTAGGTGTCCCAACAATTTTCTTTTTAGGTGCCATTACAGCAATGCAATTTATTCAGCGTTAAAACGAAATTAGAACGTTATGCCAGGGAGCAATCATGTCAAAACCCAATCCTAACAAGCAAAGTGTTGAATTAAACCGTACAAGTTTATACTGGGGACTTCTATTAATTTTTGTTTTAGCAGTCTTATTCTCTAGTTACATTTTTAACTAAAATACTAGAATTTTTAGTTTTTTTAAATAAAATTTAAAAAACCTTTTTGCAAAAAAAAAATTTTTGCTGTTTTAATTCAGTATGCATTAAAATATTTTTTTTTATAGAAAACTCAACAAGAGTTTTTACCATTTTTAACATATCTTTAGGAAAAAAATTCATGTCTAACACTGGAACTACTGGACGTGTCCCCCTATGGCTAGTGGGTACTCTTGTGGGTACTGCGGCACTTGGTTTACTTGCAATCTTTTTTTACGGATCTTATTCTGGTTTAGGATCATCTCTTTAAATTTATGTTTTCTTTACGTTTCAAAAATTCAAACCTGGATTTTTGAAATGTAAAGAAAAGCTAAGCTCTTTTAAACAACTTAAAACTTTACCCAAACTTTAAGTTTATATGTTATACTAATATAGTGAGCCTCTTTAACTCAATGGTAGAGTATCGGTCTTGTAAACCGAAGGTTATCGGTTCGAGTCCGATAGGAGGCTCCCTCTTTTAGTTCTACTTTAGAAACAAAATTTCATTCTTCTAATGAGTAAAAATAACAATTTCGTTGACCAAGCATTCACAGTAATTGCTGATGTCTTATTAAAAGTCTTACCTATTTCAAATCGGGAAAAAAGCGCCTTTACTTATTACAGAGAAGGCATGGACTCTCAAGAGCAAGGCGAGTATTCTGAGGCGCTTTATAACTACTATGAAGCGTTGAGATTAGAAATCGATCCATATGATCGTAGTTTTATCTATTATAATTTAGCCATTGTTTATACACGAATTGGTGATTATGACCGTGCTTTAAAATATTATTTTCAAACTTTAGAAATTCAACCGTCAATCCCACAAGCTTTAAATAATATTGCTGTAATTTTTCACCGTCGGGGTGAACAAGCAATTGAAAATGGGGATCTAACTAAGGCTAACCTTTTTTTTGATAAAGCTGGTGATTATTGGCGAGAAGCTGTTCGTATTCTCCCAAATAAATATATTGCTGCCGAAAATTGGTTAAAAATGACAAACAGGAATGAAAAAATTTAATTATCTAAATATTATTTTTCTTAATGCTCTATTGTCCTATAACCAGAATATTGAGTTTGTAGCTCAGTGGATTAGAGCATATGTTTCCGACACATAGTGTCGAGGGTTCAATTCCCTCCAAACTCAAATTTTTTTGGATACAATTTAAAAATAGAGTATAGATAAATCAAATAAAAATGGCACCTATGGCAGAGTGGTCGATTGCAGTGTACTCATAATACACATCCATTTAGGACGCGTTGGTTCAAACCCAACTGGGTGCAACATTCCTATGTCTTATGTTGAGTTAGTAACAGTTCGTATATTTTATTTTTTTTTTTCGCCCCTAAAAGTAAGTTTTTGGGGGCGAAAAAAAAAAAATAAAATATACTAATTAATAAACTGTGAATAAATAGCATCCATTTCATATTGTCTTAATTGATCTTTTTGAATTAAATTCATAACGAAAAAGTCATTAAATTCTGGTATTTTGTTAAACATATTAAACGCATTTAAACTCACTTTTTCTAAGATGGATTGATACACAAAATCACGACGTAATTTATAAAAATTATTAAAACTAATCGTTCGAGTTAATAAATATGTTTCATTTGTATGAAAATATCGGTCTGGCGAGATCCATTCATCATTGGTTTCAGTTTCATCTGGATTTGTAACATAAATACGATACCAATCAGCATATATTGTACTAAATGAAGCGTTTTCAGCTGTAATTTGAGATTGCCACCATGATTTTGTAGTCCAAAGTTGAAAATTGTGATATCTCGCTTTTTCAGACTCAATTGAATTAAGTGTATTTAATTCGAGAAGTTCTTTTAAAAATAAAAATGCATTTGAATCTAGAATTTCATCTCGATTTTTATTTTCCGAAGAGTAAATAAGTTGATCGTACATTTGGTTTTCTGAATATAAAAACCAGTGGTTTAAAAAAAAATAAATTAAATTGGTGCCTTTAATAAGTTCTTTTTTACCTAAATCTGATTGCGCCAAATTTATATTTAGATCACCCATATTTTGACCTAAATAGAGAATCTCTAATATTTTCCCTGCATAAATGGAAACTAATTGTGCTTCTAATTTTTTTTTTGGAGTTTGTGATAATTTTGACTGCAAAAATTTATTAAGCATTTTAACGTAGCGTGGATTTTGATCTATTGGAAATAAAGAACATGACATTGCAGTTTTTAAGTCTGGTAATAATAAATGACTAATAGCTAAACCTGAATAATAATAAGCAGATCGTGCTAAATTTAATGATTGCATATGACTCAACTTTTCTTTTGACTCATCAAAACTTGGAGCATTTGTTAGTGTACTATCACCAGTAATTTTATCAATGGCTTGATCAAGGGTTTTTCGAGTATGCTTTGTTTTTTGAAGAATTCCTTGAATTGCAGATTGATTAATAATTGCTGCTAAATCAGCTCCACTTAAACCGAGCGTTTTATTCCCAATGTAATTCCATGTAATATCAGATTCAGATCCTAAAATTTTTGAATAAAGCTGACAAATCTCAATACGTTTTTCTTTATCGGGTAATCTTAACTGAAAAACTGTATCTAACCGGCCTGGGCGGGTTAATGCGGGGTCTAAAACATTTGGGCGATTAGTTGCCCCAATAATAACAACTTGCCGCGCACTTTGTAATCCATCTAATTCAATTAATAATTGCATTAATAATCCTAATTGTTCTGAACTAGTTGAATTTTTATTGGTTTCATTATCGTTTAGTTTTTGTGTTTTACTAAAAGTACTCGAAGATAAATTAAATGGAATAACTGAATCGGAAGTAGAATGTGGAGCTCGTCCATTTGATGAAATAATATTGATTAATTTACTTAGTTGAGTTGTATCATCAATAATATGCATTCTCCGTTCACCAATACTATCGATTTCATCAAAAAAAATGACACATGGAACTAATTCTTTAGCTTTTTCAAATAAGTTTTGTAGACGTTGTGCACCATACCCATCAACACTATTTAATGCACTTGCTGATTGAACTAAAACTGGCACTTGCGCTTCTCCAGCAATCGTTTGTACTAATAACGTTTTTCCAGTACCAGGTGGTCCGGTTAATAAAATACCTTTTGATAAAACATTACTAACATTAAAAGCTCGTCCTGAATTACGTAAAAACCAAACGATTTCTGACAAAGCCGAGAAAATATGTTCAATACCCGCAATATCTTTAAATCGCTTCTGGGAATTCATAATTAATCGATAGCCAGAGCTGGAAGAATCTCCAGTTAGTTCTTCTTTAACTGATTCATCTAAAATACCTAATGATGAAATGAGATCTATTAAATATGCAACTAATTCACGACCATATTCTTTTGTAAGTTGCCGCAAAATATAAAAAACAAAAAGAGCAAGTAAATATTTATTAACTGTTAACCATGATTGTGCATGAATTGGTTCATAGCGTTGACCTTTGTTTAATCCATCAAACTTTTGCGAATTTGCTAAAGTTGTTAAACTAGCATTAGGATCTGAATACGGTTGAAATTTTTTGAAATAACCTATATTTTCAAAGGTAATTCGCGTTATATGAATTGGTAATGAACTTTGTTGTTGTATTTTTTCATGAAATTCTAATTTTAGATTTTTTGAAAAATTAGAAGAGAAACGGTTCCGTAAACTAGAAATGGGATTTTGATAATCAAGATTATCAAATAAAGTATATGGACATAAAGATGTAACAAACGAAACTTGACGAACTGGAAATGATTGAATTAAACGTGTTTTAATTAAAACTGTTGATGTCAATTTATTTAACTCGTTTTTGGGATTTGAAATATGTGGAACAATATATTCTGATTTAAAATCAATATGATGATTTATTGGCTCACGTTCGGACGATAATTCTTTAATTTGTAAAAAGTTTTGGTAATATTGTCTAGTTTTTGCTTCAGAAAATCTACAATTAACACGTTCTACAGTAGGTGATATTGCAGTTACCACAATTTTTCCATTTACTGGTTCTTTAAGAAAACTTCTAAACAAATTACTTTGACGTGGGTTATTTAGAGCTAATTGACTTCGAAGTTGAATTTCAACCGCATTAACATTATACGTTAATTTATTAAGCTTTTTTAAACCTATTGAGACACCTGGGCCGTTATAACATAAAGTCCCATCATTAGCATTTAACTTAATAGGTGAATATTTAAATTTTAATTTAGGTGAAACTGTTTGGCCCTCTTTGTGATAAACAGGGAAAATAAAATGTGAACCCAGTCGAATATTAATTTGAGAAAAAGTGTTATGCTTTTTAAATGCTAAAACTTGTGGTAATTTTGTAAAATATTTGAGTTTTTGATATAACCCCATAACCTGATTTGTATTCATGTCTGGGTAGAAAAATCCTGACATTTCACGGGTAGTTAATAATTTAGTTTGTGAATCTAAATTAGTAGTAATGCCGCGTTTCGAGTCAATTTGATTTAAAAAAAAAATAATTTGGCTAGATGCAATATTTGAAAACGAAGTTTGTTTAAATAACTTATAAAAAATAACGTGTTCAATTGAAAATTGGGTGTTTTGAATTAAACTAAAATAATTTTTTTTATAAAAAAAATTATTAGTTAAAATTTGGATATTTTTCCATTTTACATACGTGTCGTTCAGTTTAACGTTATTTATTAAATGACTACCAGCTTGCTTTGCCAAACTTGCATTTGTATTCATATTTTGAAGTCCTGCAAAAAACACCTCATTATGTCCGTATTTTTGAAAATATATTTTTTGAGTAAGTGATGTATTAGTTGAAATTCTTTTATTTATTTTAGGCAGTTGATTTAGAAATTGAACTTTTACATCTAGTTCATTCACCGATAATATTTGTCGAGTTTGTTGGAGATGAAGTGGAAATTCATCTAATTGATAAAATTTTTCTTGGACAGAGTTAGAGTTCAAAAAACATTGGTAATATGGTGAAGTAATATTATCTCGAGCTACAAAAATATAATTGGTTTTTGGTTTTAATGATTTTTGTTTTATAGACGAGATTTTCAACCCAAAAAAATATTGTCTTTTATAAGAAGTCCATTTAGAAGTAAATTTTAATTGTAAATGCGTCCCCCAATAATCAATAGAATTCATCACATTATTTAAAAAAATATTTTCCAAAATGTGTCTGGAACTCCATTTTTCTTTAATAGAATCTGAAGTCTCAAGTAATGGGAAATTGGGTAAAAAACCTGTTTTTTGAAACGTTTGCCATGAAATAGGTGTTGCTGTTAAGTATACACCTGGTAGATTTTTCTGAACAAAATTAGCGAATTTTTTTGATCTTACGTCGCTTTCAAAAAAACTGATATAATAAGTTAAACTGACTAAACTAATCCCTAACGTAAAAGCATTAACTCGAAATAAAACTAGAAATGAATGTTTTAAATGTACTTGAATTAATGAATTTAAAATATGAAACTTTAGTATCCAAATATCCACTGATGCGGGAAACACATTTTTTTTTATTTTATTAGTCATAATTATATATTGTGATTTATGAACAAATTAAACTAGTAAAGAAATTTATTTAAATTATAAACATCAGTAAAATTACTGTTTTATGGAACATATTTCTATGTCTATTGATTGAAACAGATTCGTAGTTTAAAACGAACCTGTTAAAAAAAAATTATCTATTAGATTAAAGATATACAAAAAATTCAATCAATTAAATAACAAATGAATTTAAAATACCTACTGTAAAAACTAATAAAAACCATAAACCTACACCTGAAAAAACAGTTCCTTTATTTTCTGTCCAACCATTCGGTGAAGCGAAAGTTACTGGCACTCCAATAATTAAAAGAAAAGATGTTGCAACTAATGCAAAAAGACTTAATTGAAAAACTAAAAGCATAATATAAAATCTCCAATGTTTCGAATAGATGAAAAAAAAATTAATAGAAGAACGAATTTATATTTTTTATTTATCTAACAATATATTACCATATTTTCAAATAATAATTTTTCTTTTCATAGTTCGCTATTTTATTTAACTTTCTTTTTTTGTTAAAGTACTGTAAAATAATAATTGAGAAGACAATTTTAAAATTAAATATTTTATTTCAATTATTATTTTATGCAACATGCATTTATGAATTTAAATTCCTTTATTCGCAAAAATCAATTATTTTTTATTGCGTTTCTGTCAAACCTTGTTTTCATGTTAAACATTGTTTTACCAGCTTCAGCATACCCTATTTTTGCTCAACAAAATTATGCTAATCCCCGTGAAGCAAATGGACGTATTGTTTGTGCAAACTGTCACTTAGCTCAAAAACCGGTTGAAATTGAAGTACCACAAGCTGTATTGCCAGACACTGTTTTTGAAGCAGTGGTAAAAATTCCATACGATCAGCAAATTAAACAAGTTGGCGCAAACGGTAAAAAAGCCGATTTAAACGTTGGTGCCGTTTTAATTTTACCAGATGGGTTTGGTTTAGCTCCAACGGATCGAATTCCAGAAGAAATGAAAAAAAAAGTGGGAAATTTATATTTTCAACCGTATAGTGAAGATAAAAAAAATATTTTAGTTATTGGTCCAGTAGCCGGAAAAGATTATAACGAAATGGTTTTCCCGCTTTTATCACCAGATCCAAGTAAAGATTCGAAAATTTCATACTTAAAATACCCCATTTATTTAGGTGGGAACCGCGGTCGTGGCCAAGTATATCCAGATGGATCAAAAAGTAATAATACTGTTTACAATTCACCTGTAACTGGTACAATTAAAACAATTGAACAAATTCAAACTAAAAAAGGTGGCTACAATGTAACAATTACTACCGTTTCAGGTGATGACATTACAGAAAAAATCCCAGCAGGGCCAACATTAGTTGTTAAAGAAGGTGAGTCTATTAAAGCAGATGCTCCATTAACAAATAATCCAAATGTGGGTGGATTTGGTCAAATGGATAGTGAAATTGTACTACAAAACCCAACTCGAATTATCGGTTTAATTGCTTTCTTTATTGGAGTTATCTTAACTCAAATTTTCTTAGTATTAAAGAAAAAACAGTTTGAGAAAGTTCAATTAGCAGAAATGAACTTTTAATTATATTAAAAGTTCAATTAAAATTTAAACTTTGTTATTTTTATGTTAACAGTTATTAGTTATATTGGATTACTTGTACTCGTGATTATTAGCACATTAGCTATTTATCTTGCTTTAGTTAAAGTAGAACTTATTTAGTTTAACAAACTAGAATATTTTTTAATTTATTACTTACAAATTTATTTTAACGAAAAAAATGGTAGAACCTCTTTTATCTGGAATTGTATTAGGCTTAATTCCTGTGACATTATCTGGTTTATTTGTGACAGCGTATTTACAATATAGACGTGGAGATCAATTAAATTTATAAGACTTTTTTATACTTTTTTGTCATCTAAATTTAGATGACAAAAAAGTATAAAAAAGTCTTATAAATTTTAAAAAGTGGTAATGTGTTAAGTAGTTATTAAGATTTATATAATATTTCTAATAAAAAAAGTTTAAGTTATTTATTCTATATATAATTGCAAATAAATTTTTTAATTCATTAAAAATTTGTATTTACACAAAATTTTTTTTCAAAAAAAAATTTTATTTTTATTTGGAGATTTTCTCTGTGACTATTGCAATTGGTAAGTCTGAAGAAAAGCGCGGTTTATTCGATAAAGTAGATGATTGGTTAAGACGTGATCGTTTCGTATTCGTAGGTTGGTCTGGTTTATTACTACTTCCTTGTGCATACTTTGCATTAGGTGGTTGGTTAACAGGTACAACTTTTGTAACTTCATGGTACACTCATGGTTTAGCATCATCTTACCTTGAAGGTTGTAATTTCTTAACAGCAGCTGTATCAACTCCTCCTAACAGTATGGGTCACTCACTTCTATTTTTATGGGGACCAGAAGCTCAAGGCGATTTTACTCGTTGGTGTCAATTAGGTGGTTTATGGACTTTTGTAGCGCTGCATGGTTCATTCGGTTTAATTGGTTTTATGTTACGTCAATTTGAAATTGCAAGATCGGTAAAAATTCGTCCATATAACGCTATTGCGTTCTCGGCTCCAATTTCTGTTTTTGTTTCAGTTTTCTTAATTTATCCTTTAGGTCAATCTGGTTGGTTTTTCGCACCAAGCTTTGGTGTTGCTGCAATTTTCCGTTTTATCTTATTTTTCCAAGGTTTCCACAACTGGACTTTAAACCCGTTCCACATGATGGGTGTAGCTGGTGTATTAGGCGCAGCTTTATTATGTGCAATTCACGGTGCAACAGTAGAAAACACTTTATTTGAAGATGGTGATGGTGCTAATACGTTCCGTGCTTTTAACCCAACACAAGCAGAAGAGACTTATTCTATGGTTACAGCGAACCGTTTTTGGTCTCAAATTTTTGGAGTTGCTTTCTCAAACAAACGTTGGTTACACTTCTTTATGTTATTTGTTCCAGTAACTGGATTATGGATGAGTGCTTTAGGTGTTGTAGGTTTAGCTTTAAACTTACGTGCATACGATTTCGTATCACAAGAAATTCGTGCTGCTGAAGATCCTGAATTTGAAACATTCTATACTAAAAATATTCTTCTAAATGAAGGTATCCGTGCATGGATGGCTGCACAAGATCAGCCACACGAAAGACTTGTATTCCCAGAGGAGGTTTTACCACGTGGAAACGCTCTTTAATGGTACTTTAACTGTCGGCGGCCGTGATCAAGAATCAACAGGTTTTGCTTGGTGGTCAGGAAACGCTAGATTAATCAACTTGTCAGGTAAATTATTAGGTGCTCATGTAGCCCATGCCGGTTTAATTGTATTTTGGGCTGGTGCTATGAATTTATTTGAAGTAGCTCATTTTGTACCTGAAAAACCAATGTATGAGCAAGGCTTAATTTTATTACCTCATCTAGCCAGTTTAGGTTATGGTGTTGGTCCCGGTGGAGAAGTTATTGATACATTCCCATATTTTGTATCTGGTGTTCTTCACTTAATTTCTTCAGCTGTTTTAGGTTTTGGTGGTGTTTACCATTCACTAATTGGTCCTGAAACGCTAGAAGAATCATTTCCATTTTTTGGTTATGTCTGGAAAGATAAGAACAAAATGACAACCATTTTAGGTATTCATTTAATTGTTTTAGGTATTGGTGCATGGTTATTAGTTTGGAAAGCTATGTACTTTGGTGGTGTTTATGATACATGGGCACCAGGTGGTGGAGATGTTCGTTTAATTCCTAACCCAACAGTAAGTCCAGGAATTATTTTTGGTTACATCCTAAAATCACCGTTTGGTGGTGATGGCTGGATTGTAAGTGTAGATAATATGGAAGATGTTATTGGTGGTCACATTTGGATTGGTACACTAGAGATTTTTGGTGGTATTTGGCATATTCTAACTAAACCATGGGCATGGGCTCGTCGTGCGTTTGTATGGTCAGGCGAAGCTTATTTATCATATAGTTTAGCGTCTATTTCATTAATGGGCTTTATTGCTTGTTGTATGTCTTGGTTCAATACGACAGCATACCCGAGTGAATTTTATGGTCCGACTGGTCCTGAAGCTTCACAATCACAAGCATTTACTTTCTTAGTTCGTGATCAACGTTTAGGGGCAAATGTTGCTTCTGCACAAGGTCCAACAGGTTTAGGTAAATATTTAATGAGATCGCCAACTGGTGAGATCATTTTTGGTGGTGAAACAATGCGTTTCTGGGATTTCCGTGGTCCATGGCTAGAGCCGTTACGTGGTCCAAATGGCTTAGACTTAAACAAATTAAAAAATGATATTCAACCATGGCAAGAACGTCGTGCTGCTGAATACATGACACATGCTCCATTAGGTTCACTAAATTCAGTAGGTGGTGTAGCAACTGAGATTAATGCAGTTAACTACGTTTCACCAAGAAGTTGGTTAGCAACGTCACACTTTGTATTAGGTTTTTTCTTTTTTGTAGGTCACCTATGGCATGCAGGTCGTGCACGTGCTGCAGCTGCTGGTTTTGAAAAAGGTATTGATCGTGATACTGAACCAGTATTATCAATGCGTCCTTTAGATTAATTTTTACTCTATAGATTTTATATTATTTTTCGTAGTCTATCTAAAGATAGACTACGAAAAATAATATAAAATCTTTTAGAAGCTTCTTTATTTTGCAAATTCATTTTTTTCAAGCAAATATTTAACATGAATTTTATAGATAGTTTCTCATAATATATAATCTGCGCAAAAAAAGATGTTCAAAAGGTTTTTATTATAAAATCGAAGTTCTTTTGAACATCTTTTTTTAAAAACTGAATTTGTGATGGATTTTATTGTTTTTCTTTGCTTATGTTTTATTTTATATTTGGAGAGTTGAGTTTTGAAGTGAAATCTAGAGTGGAGTGGATTAGGTCAAATGGGGGAAATTCCTTTCCCCCGAATAATTCATACGTATCGAGTATATTGATTTATTTCACTCATAACATAAATTGAGTGCAATTTATCTGTATAAGCTTGTCCCTAATCGAACAGCTAAAATCCCTGTAATTAAAGCGATAAATAGTGCAATAAATACCTGACTATCAGAAATTGTCATTGTTGTCTCCTTTTTTAATTGATTGTTAATCTTTTAAGTTCGATCAGTATATTACATTACAGACCATTTCCGTTTTTTGTTGATAATAAAACAATTACGATTGGCCCTGAGGCAAGAATAAGAAATAATGCTGCTAGTTGAAAAACTACTTCGAAGTTCATATTTTTGATTCTACATTAAGATTATGCTATTCCATTCAAATTGTAAATAAGCATATATCTATCTTTTTTTATTAAACTTTACCAACAAATCTTTCAGTTTAACTGAATCAAGTAAAAATAATTAAAGGTTTCAATATTTCTATTCATTTATTGAATAGAAAATTTGAAAGTTATGACATAGGTTGATTTATTTTTACCAATTCAAGAACCTAACTCAACTTGAGTTTCGTTTACTTAATCAAAATATTTTTTTGATCTTTCCAAAAGCATTAGCGGAAACTTACAGATGCTTGCCAAACAAACGCTAACAGTAAGAAAAATACTGGAATGATTGGTAACACATCTACAATTGGATCAAATAGAGCGTATGCTTCAGGTAATTTGCCTACTAAAAGATTAATAGCTAACATTGGGAGTCCTCCAATTAATGTAAAATTTTTTGGTTTTGGTATTTCCAAAAACCGTCAGTTCAGTAAAGAGTCAAATACTAGCCAGTTATATTATAGCTAAAATTAGATATCTTATATCCTCTATTTTACTCGAATTTTTTTTTTCAGTTGTGGTTTATCAATAAATAAAACGAAATCCATGTGAACAGTTAAGATAAGACTCCCCAGATAGGACTTGAACCTATGACCAATCGGTTAACAGCCGATTGCTCTACCACTGAGCTACTGAGGACTTAATATATATTATATAGTATTTAAGAAAAAAAAAGAAAGCTTAGCTAGGGCTAGGGAGGATGTTTGTCTGTTAAAATAGACACTCGTCAGATCAGAAAATTGGCCAACTTGGACATTAACATTATTGGTCATTGGATTACTACCAGACTAGACTGAATGAATTGAATTCAATTCGTGTTTTTTGGATAATACTGGTACTGGTAGAGCAAAATAGTAAAAGACGTGGCGTTTACGAATACAAGAAAAAAACTTGAAAATGCAAGCCCCCTTTTGATTTAATTACATTTTCATAATATGAGCTAAAACGAATTGAAGAGATAGATATTTTTTCAATGCAGATTTTTGAAAAAAACTCACTTATAGCAAAATAAAAACGTTGGTTTTGTTTGCATTTTATTATTATGGTCTACCGTTAAATTGAACCGGACTACAACCATTTAAATTTTAGACAATTTATTGATATGAGAGAATGTTTAAAAGAAACAACTCCAATTACGTATATAGTAGACGTTGTGTTTTTATATATATTTTATTGAGGAGAAGGGTTTATAACATTTATTTGAAGTGAAGTCGACACAGCAGATTGTTTTTTTAAATAGTTAGTAGAGTTGGGTTTTGTTTATTCCACGTAACAAATATAGCATTAGAGCTTACGATACGTTTTACATATTTATTTTTACATTATGACCTAAAACACAATTTATTCAACTTGTTCAGGATATTATAAAAAAAAGGATATACTTTTGTTAGTTTTTAATCATTTAATTGCAATTGGTTTTTTTGGTCATAGTGTAAAAATAAATATGTCCTTAGAATTCTACTTACATCAATTCTACTGTGTACTGCATGAACGAAAGTGTTTTAAAACACTATAAGATTTTACTCTGTCTGGTTTTAGGAACACATTCGTGACTTACCATTTTAAGTATTTTAACTTAACCTTGTTGTTATACGATAGATAGTGTATCGAATGAAATAGATGACAATAAGATCGGTTAGGTATCAGTTATGACATTGATTAGTTAAGACTCATATTGGAATTAAAAGGATTTTTAATGATATAATCTAATTAGTTTTCAATCTTACTCAATATTTTTAGGGGGAAATTTACTTATGTCACACGCTGTTAAAATTTATGATACATGTATTGGTTGCACACAATGTGTACGTGCATGCCCAACTGATGTATTAGAAATGGTGCCATGGGATGGGTGTAAAGCAAGTCAAATTGCATCAGCACCTCGTACAGAAGATTGTGTTGGGTGTAAACGTTGTGAATCTGCATGTCCAACTGACTTCTTATCTGTACGTGTTTATTTAGGTTCTGAAACAACGCGTAGTATGGGTTTAGCTTACTAACTTATTTCTACTTAATTAAAGATAAGGACAAATATACGTTCTACTTAATTAAGTAGAACGTATTAATTAAAGTTTAATACCCCTCTCTAACAACCGAAGATATCTTAGCTTCCAACTTTAAAAGCATCAATAAAAAAGCCAAGTATCAGTCCAGTTTTCCAACAATTAATTAACTTTAAATATTTAGTTTCTTTGTAGTACAAACTTGATTTGTAAACATATTTTCCGATCTGTTCAAACCAAACTAATAAAAAACAAATAATGACACCATCCCAAAGCCCAAAAAGTCTAATAAAAGATAAAAAAAAAGTACCAAAAGTACTTCCAGTGATAAACCCTATAAATAGGTATAAAATATTAACAGTAAATTGGCCTTGAAATTGGCGAAATTGTCGTTTTGTATTAAATAGGATTTGTGTAACAATTTTAAAAAGTTGTGTTTGCATATAAAAAAATCAAAATGTTTAGATGTTTTAAGCGTTAGTAAGTATTCAAATTCTAGTTTTTCTGGTATATATCTTAATAGCAAAAGATAATTTATTATAGAAATAAATTATGGAATAGGCACAAATTCTAAAAAGTTTTAAAAATATATAATTATGGCTGTACCAAAAAAACGTACCTCAAAAATGAAAAAAAATCTTCGTAAAGCAGTTTGGAAAAAAAAGACTGATTTAAGTTCTTTAAAAGCATTATCATTAGGTAAATCTTTATTGACAAGTACCTTTTCTGATGAATCAAAAAGTAAAGGTTTTACTAAAAAAACTTAAGTGAATCTAAGTTAAGTAACAAGAATATTTCGGTTAATTTCTTTGTGTTATATCTTATATCATGAACTTACGATCCCAGTTTAAGTCTATTTAAAGAAATAAGATTTAGTTGGAGTTTATTATGCCAATAACAGTTTTTTTCTTTTATTTAACGTATTAACAAACCAACCAACTCTGTTATTGGCATAATAACTACCTAGTCTAGTAGTTAAAATATGCAGATAGATATAATATGAAAATATCTTAATTTAAGATGACACTCGGGCAAGGAGGGATTCGAACCCCCGACACCGTGGTTCGTAGCCACGTGCTCTAGTCCACTGAGCTACAAGCCCTTATCATTTGATAATAATTGTTTTTTAGTTTTTTTGCAATATCATAACATCGTTGGAATTTTATTATGGTTTCCATTATTCGTGATTATTTGGATGTTTTATCTGATTTTTTAAATTCATCCGCAAGTTATTTTGATATTATTAAAATGACTTTTCTATTTTTTTGTCAATCCCTTAGTACCCTTTTTCAATATTTTGTAACATTTAGCTGGTTTCGGGATATTATGTATATTCCATTAGTAATTCCAAAATGTCAGCAAGCAATCTTATCAGAGCACTTTTTTTATGAAGACTTAAATGTCCCATTACTGGAAACTTTAGCAGTATTAAAGAACGATATATTTGGTTCATTTTCTTTAGGATTTTTAAATAGTTTTTTTTGTTGTTTGCCTTTATCAACAATTCATTTACTGAATATTCGTAGATTATTGGTTCAGGGTGTTTTAGCTGGTGTTGTTAGTACATTTGGATTAATTGTGGGCCAAACTGCATTTATTTTCTTTACAATATTTGGTTTACGTTCTTTTGTTATTCCTTGGTTTTCAATTGATCCGTTAAATTATATTATGGGGTTAATTATATTGTTTACACTTGTATATGGAATGGCTAATGAAACACGTATTAGACCAGTTGACGTTTCCGAAAAAGGTATATTAATCCAAATTTTTTTTGTTAGTTTATTATTGGCATGGACTGAGCAGGCTGGTTTTGGCCAAGCACTTACAAATTTAAATTTAACAAATGAATTAAGTTTATTAAGTTCAGGTGCAATTTCATCAATGTCACATTTTGGTTATTTTGGTGGAATTTTAGTTGGCCATATTTTTTTTAGCATTCTTTTCATGGGACTAGTTTATCTAATAAAAGATGGGCTTTTTATTTTATCAAATTTACCGTATTCGGTTTGGTTAAACCGCGTTAATTCTGTTTTATTAGTGTTTATTATTGGAATGGGTTGTAGTTCTATTCCAAATTATAGTCTTGATTACCTAGCAACTAGTTCGTTAGGGTTTGTTTCACAAGATAAAGCATTAGAAAATTCACTTTTTGCACAAAAAAATGTAAAAGACCCTAGTCGTTTATTAACCAGTATGGATGTTATCTATCCATTTCCTATTGATACGGATGTTTCATATTTTGATCGGGGTGAATATGGGGAACAGCCGGGGTATTTCAAACGCAGTTTTGAAGATTTAAATTATCAAGGTGAATATGCATGGTTAGTACGTCGTGATAAAAAGCCAAACTTATTTGCATCGGCACAAACAACTCGCACAACAATTCGTGACCTTTTTCAATTTGAGCCAACATCAACGACAGCTCAAACAAATGCCTCAAATCAAGATAGTCAAACAATCAATGAGGTCAATAAAGGAGATTCTAAAAAAAAATTGTTATTCAAATCTATTAGTTCTAAAAAAGGTGCTTCATTAGACCGTCCACGTTTTAAAAAGCGTTATGATGAAACATATCAAGAAACTCGTGCTAATGATAGTTATTTAATTGGTGAATCATTTAATACTTTTCCGGTTTTAGAGGGAGCTTTTGCTCCATTAGAAGTAACATTAAAACAAAAATATTATGGAAATAAAGTCTATCAAACCTTATTAAATTTAGAAGTTGATGCGTTTGTGAAACGCCAGCCAGCATCTTACTTATTATCTTCTGACGATGAAGCTCAACTTTATCAAAAACGTTTATTATTATCAAAATATCATGATACAATTCGTGAATATCAAAAAGTGCCATATAAAGATGAATTTAATGAATTTTTATATGGCTCCAAAACGTTTGTTGATAGAGCCTATAATCATCAATTTAAAGGAACGTTAGGGACAGTAAGACGTTTATTTGCAGTAACGCTTGATGGTGATGATAACCCAGCAATGAAAGCTGTTTTAAAATACGATCAACCATTATTTAAATTAATCACTAGCGATAATTTTATGCATGAAGAGCTTTTATCAGGAGTTGATAAAAATGTATCTTCGTCATTTCTTGAATTTAACGATTCTACACCATTTTATTTAGGATGGAATAATGAAACCCGACAAATGGTTTTAACAAAACGTTTTTCTTCTCATGTAGATAGTATCAATTTAGATAACAATTTATCTATTAGTAAAAATCGACCATTTTATCAATTCTTAAAAACTGAAGCTGTTCAAACAGATAAAGCATTAATGTTTACAACATGGCCATTACAAAAAAAAGTTGCATTCGATTTGAAAACAAATCCAAAAACTAGTAATAATATTATTACTTTATTTGAACCATTATCCAATTTAGAAACATCACCGATTGCTCAAGTAATTAGTACAACTCGGACTGGTAATCTTGAAGTTTTTAGCTTTCCAGCGAATATGCGTTTCTTCGGAAAAGTTCCGGATCGCTTAGCACCAAACCAAGGTGGGTTAGTATGGCCAGGAGCTGATTATTAACCAAGTGACCCGATCCGCTTTTTCTATTCATTTAGTTTGAATCATTAAAGTGAAATTATTATATAAAAAAATAATTTCACTTTAATGATTCAAACTAATATTAGCTTAAGAAAACCAACCATAACTGTGTAAACCTTTACCCAATAAATTGACTCCTAAGTAACAAACCCACAATAAAACAAACCCAATTGAAGCAACTATAGCTGGTTTTTCACCACTCCAATTTTTATTTAACCGTAAGTGAAAATAAATAGCAAAGATTAACCAAGTAATAAATGCCCAAGTTTCTTTTGGATCCCAACTCCAATATGAACCCCAGGCTTGGTTTGCCCAAACAGCACCAGATAAAATTCCAATTGTTAGTAAAGGGAAACCAAATCCAAGTGTTCGATAGCTTAAATTATCTAAAATTTGACTAATGGGAGTTTCATTAATTTGGTTCTTTTTAGTTTTTTGCCCATCAGCGGTCATTAACGTCGGTGAAGTAACCGAAATGATTAAGAGACCAATTGAAAATAATGAGCCTAAAATAAGCATACTATAACTAATAATCATCATAGTTACATGCATCATGAGCCAATTTGATTGAAGGGCAGGAACAAGGGCTGTTCCTACTTTTAGAGTTTCTGGGAGGATTAGACTTGCAAATGCATTAATAAATAATGCGCTTGGGGCTATTATAGCCCCAACCATTAAGTTTGAGCCTTTTTTTGAAGGAATAACAAAATATCCCATTGTTAAACTCCAGGCTAAGAAAATTAAAGACTCATATAGATTACTTAGTGGAAAATGATGTGATTCATACCAACGTAATACTAATAAACCTAGTAATTGTAAATTGCTCAATAAAAACCCGATATTCCCAAAAACAGGGTTTAATGTTTTTGTTGAAAAACCTAATTGAATCCAGTATAAAAACGTTGTCAATAATAATGTTAGAAATGATGAATTTGCAAATGTATTTTGTAAAGTAGCAAGTGACATATGTTTTTTATTTTAATAATTACAAGCATAATATATTTTGATTAGTTTACCTGTTTTTTTTACTTTAAGCCAGTTTGGTGCTTTGGTTGACTTCTACTTGGTATTGAAAACAACTTGTCAGAATTGTTAGTTCCGAGTATTCTTAATAAAGAAAGAAATAAAAAAAAGGGATTGTAGTTCAATTGGTTAGAGCACCGCCCTGTCACGGCGGAAGTTGCGGGTTCGAGTCCCGTCAATCCCGAAAATCTTTTCTTTCGATTAATTTGACGTTCATTAATGCTCTATATGCCTGCTTAGCTCAGCTGGTTAGAGCGTCCGTCTCATACGCGGATTGTCACTAGTTCGAATCTAGTAGCAGGCACTTGAAATAAATGAATGAAATTTATTTTAGTATGATGCGGGTATAGCTCAGTGGTAGAGCGCAACCTTGCCAAGGTTGATGTCGCGCGTTCGAGTCGCGTTACCCGCTCCAAAATGGAAAGGTGGCAGAGTGGTCGATTGCACCGGTTTTGAAAACCGGCGTAGCGAGAGCTACCGGGGGTTCGAATCCCCCCCTTTCCGCTCCATAAAATAAGTTTTGACCGCTCTCCTGGTGGAATTGGTAGACACGCTGGTTTTAGGAACCAGTGCTTTACGCGTGAGGGTTCGAGTCCCTCGGAGAGCAGATTGAGATAAATCAAAAGATCTGGAATAATTCAAACAAAGTATTCAACCGTTTGATAATATGTGAGTATTCCCAGAGTAGTCAACTAAGTTGTTTTGTTTGACAAGGCAATGAATTGTTGAATATAATAGTTAGTATATTATTGAAGTAGATTGGGGCATCGCCAAGTGGTAAGGCTGCGGGTTTTGATCCCGCCATTCGGAGGTTCGAATCCTTCTGCCCCAGCATGATAATTATATATTTGATTAGTGTATACGAGGAAAGGTGACCGAGTGGCCGATGGTATCGCATTGCTAATGCGACATACACTTAAGTGTATCAGGGGTTCAAATCCCCTTCTTTCCGGGAATTCAGTTCAGTTCATTTTAATATCATGTTTTTTAGATTTATTGGAAATATTTTTATTAAGTTATTTTACAGAAACTGGTATTAAACACTTTTTTTTTGACTTATTTTATTCGTTTTACTCAAATTAGTGAAATTTTTTTTTGACAAATTATAAAAGTTGATCGATAAACTGTTTCAATTAAACTTATTTTTGGAAAGACATATCTTTAGGAATATTTATCGATTTTAGAATTCCAAAAACTAGGTTGTTTTTTGTTCTTGATATTTGTTAGGTTGGTTGTTTTGACTCTCTTTTTTTGTTCTGATATTGTAATAAAAGATGAATGCACACCTTAACTAAATAACAAATTTAAATTCAAAATTTCATGGAGAGTTTGATCCTGGCTCAGGATGAACGCTGGCGGTATGCTTAACACATGCAAGTCGTACGAATTATTACACTTTCGGGAGTAATCGTTAGTGGCGGACGGGTGAGTAACGCGTAAGAATCTACCTTTAGGAGGGGGGCAACAGCTGGAAACGGCTGCTAATTCCCCATATGCTGAGGAGTGAAAGGTGAATAACCACCTAAAGATGAGCTTGCGTCTGATTAGCTAGTTGGTGAGGTAAATGCTTACCAAGGCAATGATCAGTAGCTGGTCTGAGAGGATGATCAGCCACACTGGGACTGAGACACGGCCCAGACTCCTACGGGAGGCAGCAGTGAGGAATTTTCCGCAATGGGCGAAAGCCTGACGGAGCAATACCGCGTGGAGGACGACGGCCTGTGGGTCTTAAACTCCTTTTCTTAGAGAAGAAGCTCTGACGGTATCTAAGGAATAAGCATCGGCTAACTCCGTGCCAGCAGCCGCGGTAATACGGGGGATGCAAGCGTTATCCGGAATGATTGGGCGTAAAGCGTCTGTAGGTGGCTTTCCAAGTCAACTGTCAAAAATCAGGGCTTAACCTTGAACCGGCAGTTGAAACTATAAAGCTTGAGTTAGGTAGGGGCAGAGGGAATTCCTAGTGTAGCGGTGAAATGCGTAGATATTAGGAAGAACACCAATCGCGAAAGCACTCTGCTGGGCCATGACTGACACTGAGAGACGAAAGCTAAGGGAGCGAATGGGATTAGATACCCCAGTAGTCTTAGCCGTAAACGATGGATACTAAGTTCTGGTCGATTTAAAACCGTTCAGTTCTGTAGCTAACGCGTCAAGTATCCCGCCTGGGGAGTATGCTCGCAAGGGTGAAACTCAAAGGAATTGACGGGGACCCGCACAAGCGGTGGAGCATGTGGTTTAATTCGATGCAACGCGAAGAACCTTACCAGAGCTTGACATGTTTCATATTTTTTTGAAAGAAAAAAGTTCAAATGAAAACACAGGTGGTGCATGGCTGTCGTCAGCTCGTGTCGTGAGATGTTGGGTTAAGTCCCGCAACGAGCGCAACCCTTATCTTTTGTTACAAAATGGCAACATTTTAACTAAAGAGACTGCCGATGATAAATCGGAGGAAGGTGAGGATGACGTCAAGTCAGCATGCCCCTTACGCTCTGGGCTACACACGTGCTACAATGGTTAGGACAAAGAGATGCAACCTCGCGAGAGCAAGCCAACCTCAAAAACCTAATCTTAGTTCGGATTGCAGGCTGCAACTCGCCTGCATGAAGGTGGAATCGCTAGTAATCGCAGGTCAGCAATACTGCGGTGAATACGTTCCCGGGTCTTGTACACACCGCCCGTCACACCATGGGAGCTGGCTATGCCCGAAGTCGTTACCCCAACCGTTTGGAGGGGGGCGCCTAAGGTAGAGCTAGTGACTAGGGTGAAGTCGTAACAAGGTAGCCGTACTGGAAGGTGTGGCTGGATCACCTCCTTTTTAAAGGAAAATGACAAGTATTTCGAAAACAAAATAAGGGACGGGCTATTAGCTCAGTTGGCTAGAGCGCACCCCTGATAAGGGTGAGGTCACTGGTTCAAATCCAGTATAGCCCACCCCATTAGCATTAACTTAAATGCATGAGTTTTCCAATATCTTATACAATAGAAAACGGAATAAGGGGGGTATAGCTCAGTTGGTAGAGCGCTGCCTTTGCAAGGCAGATGTCAGCGGTTCGAGTCCGCTTATCTCCACCGATTTTCAATATGACAGTCAAATAAATTAAAGTTGACGGCGGATACCTAGGGACTCAGAGATGATGAAGGGCGCTGAAACCCGCGATAGGCTTGGGGAAGCTGGAAACAAGCATTGATCCCAAGATTCCCGAATAGGACAACCTTATATACTCCTTATTGAATTCATAGATAAGCAAGAAATAACCCAGTGAATTGAAACATCTTAGTAGCTGGAGGAAAAGAAAGCAAACGCGATTCCCTTAGTAGCGGCGAGCGAACAGGGATCAGCCTAAACCAATTTTATTATATTGGGGTCGTTGGGAAAGAGACATTAATAAACGAAAAAGTAAATGAAGCAGCTGAATCCTGCACCAAAGATGGTGAAAGTCCCGTAGTTGAAAAAAAGTTTCCTCTTATCCCGAGTAGCATGGGGCACGTGAAATCCCGTGTGAATCTGCGAGGACCACCTCGTAAGGCTAAATACTCCTGAGTCACCGATAGTGAAGTAGTACCGCGAGGGAAAGGTGAAAAAGAACCCCTGTAGGGGAGTGAAATAGAACATGAAACCGTCAACTGACAAGCAGTGGGAGGGCTTTTAAGCCTGACCGCGTTCCTGTTGAAGAATGAACCGGCGACTTATAGGAGGTGGCACGGTTAAAAGACTTAATCTTGAAGCCAGAGCGAAAGCAAGTCTGAAATACGGCGAATGTCACTTTTTATGGACCCGAACCTGGGTGATCTAACCATGACCAGGGTGAAGCTTGGGTAAAGCCAAGTGGAAGCCCGAACCCACTGATGTTGAAAAATCAGGGGATGAGTTGTGGTTAGGGGTGAAATGCCAATCGAACTCAGAGCTAGCTGGATCTCCCCGAAATGCGTTGAGGCGCAGCGGTTGTCGATGGGTTATCAAGGGGTAAAGCACTGTTTCGGTGCGGGCTGCGAAAGCGGTACCAAATCGTGGCAAACTAAGAATACTTGATATGCTTTCCGGCAACCAGTGAGACAGTGGGGGATAAGCTTCATTGTCGAGAGGGAAACAGCCCAGATCATCAGCTAAGGCCCCTAAATAACTGCTAAGTGGGAAAGGAGGTGAGAATGCTCAGACAACCAGAAGGTTTGCTTAGAAGCAGCCATCCTTGAAAGAGTGCGTAATAGCTCACTGGTTTAGCGTTCTTGCGCCGAAAATGGCCGGGACTAAGTAGTTTGCCGAAGCTGTGGGATGTCAATAGACATCGGTAGGGGAGCGTTCCGCTGTAGGGTGAAGCGTTATCGAAAGAAAGCGTGGACGAAGCGGAAGTGAGAATGTCGGTTTGAGTAACGAAAACACTGGTGAGAATCCAGTGCCCCGAAAACCTAAGGGTTCCTCCACTAGGCTCGTCCATGGAGGGTTAGTCAGGACCTAAGGCAAGACCGAAAGGTGTAGTCGATGGTAAACAGGTTAATATTCCTGTACTCATAACAATTTTGTACCGAGGGACGGAGAAGACTAGTAAGGATTCGTATTGGATTAGATTCCTTTTTTGGCTTCAAACTAGATAAGAAAAAAAACTTATTTAGTTGCCATCGACAATGTCATACTTCCAAGAAAAGCTCGAACTACACATAAATTTACTGACCTGTACCCGAAACTGACACAAGTAGGTAGGTAGAGAATACCAAGGGGAGCGAGATAACTCTCTCTAAGGAACTCGGCAAAATGGCCCCGTAACTTCGGGAGAAGGGGTGCCCCCCTATGGGGGCCGCAGTGACCAGGCCCAAGCGACTGTTTACCAAAAACACAGGTCTCCGCTAAGTCGCAAGACAATGTATGGGGGCTGACGCCTGCCCAGTGCCGGAAGGTGAAGGAAGCTGGTTATTCTTCGGAAGAAGCTGGTGACCGAAGCCCCGGTGAACGGCGGCCGTAACTATAACGGTCCTAAGGTAGCGAAATTCCTTGTCGGGTAAGTTCCGACCCGCACGAAAGGCGTAACGATTTGGGCACTGTCTCGGAGAGAGGCTCGGTGAAATAGACATATTCGTGAAGATGCGAATTAATCATACTTGGACAGAAAGACCCTATGAAGCTTGACTGTAGTCTGGAATTGGGTTTGGGCTTTTCTTGCGCAGACTAGGTGGGAGGCAGTGATCATTTCTTTCTGGAGAAGTGTGAGCCATCAGTGAGAGACCACTCTTGAAGAGCTAGAATTCTAATGGCGGTCCTTATATCAGGACGCTTGACAGTTTCAGATGGGCAGTTTGACTGGGGCGGTCGCCTCATAAAAGGTAACTGAGGCGTACAAAGGTTCCTTCAGAATGGACGGAAATCATTCGGAGAGTATAAAGGTATAAGGGAGCTTGACTGAAAGACCTACAAGTCGAACAGGGGCGAAAGCCGGTCTTAGTGATCCGACGGTGCCGCGTGGAAGGGCCGTCGCTCAACGGATAAAAGTTACTCTAGGGATAACAGGCTGATCTTCCCCAAGAGTTCACATCGACGGGAAGGTTTGGCACCTCGATGTCGATTTCTCGCAACCTGGGGCGGTAGTACGTCCCAAGGGTTGGGCTGTTCGCCCATGAAAGCGGGACGCGAGTTGGGTTCAGAACGTCGTGAGACAGTTCGGTCCATATCCAGTATGATCGTTAGAGTATTGAAGTCATTTTTCTCTAGTACGAGAGGACCGAGAAGGAGACGCCAATAGTATACCAGTTGTCATTCCAATGGCATACGCTGGGTAGCCATGCGTCGAGTGGATAACTGCTGAAAGCATATAAGTAGGAAGCCCAGACTAAGATGAGTACTCTCTTGAGGTCACGGGAAGAAAACCCGTTTATAGGTGTTACGTGTAAGGTCAGTAATGATTTTAGCGGAGACATACTAACAGACCAATTGACTTTGACTGAAAATTAAATAACCCCAGAATTCAAAATAGTTCTGGGGCCCTTTCGAGTGATCACGCTTAATTAGAAACACCTTAAACCCATTTCGAATTTATAGGTTAAGAAATTAAGAGATGACGATAGGACGTCCGTGGGGATTTCTGAAAATATTCTATTGCTCGGAATTATAAAAATTATCAATGAGAGAAGAGAAGACTGGGTAGTCAGTCTCTTTTTTTTTACCGCAACCCATTATGAAAACAAGCATTTGAATACTTCAGATTCAAAAGATATTTCGATTTTTTGAGTGTATTTTCCATTTTCTTTTAAGTATTCTCAAAATTCCAGTGAACTGAATTGAACTGTCTTTGTGTATACTAATGGTTTATCACTTATGACTAACCTAGTATTTAACACGTTCCATATTTTTTGTAATAAATACATTATTGTCTTCAGTGAAATAGATTTGACTGTTTATCTAGATATGAAATTGGGTTCAAAAGGCAATAATGGAACCCCGTATACAAAATCAGAGCTATTGATATTGATACATTTGTTAATTGAATCATATTTAAATTGACATTAATCATTTTTAGTCTCATTTTATATTTAAAGATTTATATAGTTAATAGATTATCTATTTAGTAATTGATTAGTAACCATAAAATAACGTTTACAATTTATGTTATCCAATCAAATCTATTTCATTATTTTTTTAAGATTTTATTTTCTTGGGTTGCTGATTAGCAGCAACCCAAGAAAATAAAAACATAATACAGAACAGCGCTAAAGAGTTACTTTTATTTATTTAAGATTGACTGAACTGAACTTACCTTAGTGGAAGTTATTTCTTTTCAATAGATTTTGGTAAGAATTTACACAAAAATAGAACGCATCCGACTAATAGGCCAATAGCCCAAACGGGGTTGTTAGTAGACAAGTGGTTCTTATCAATACTAGATTGGCTCATTTGTACCTGTACTCCATAGCTACATTTGATATTTGAGAGTGAAAACGTGGATCTTGAGGTCGAGGAGGCATATGTGCCTCTAATTCGAGCATAACTGCTATGACCTGATGATTATTACCATCTATAGCACCAACGTTCTTGAGTACTAACACCAGCAGCTCCCTGCGTCTTCACACCCACAGCTTGTTCTTCTTGAGCGTGCGATACGGTTACATTACCAGTAGGTTCATTTCTAGCTTGTTACGAAGGACGAACCATTTCATTTACTTGTGTCGTAGCAATTTGTTGGCCTTTTTCGACAGGAATCCCAAGTTGGTATGGTAAAGGGGCGACATCAATAAGAAATGCACTTACTGATTTTCGCCTCCCTCTCATATAGGCAACAGTCTTTTGAACAATTTAAATGAATTTCGAACACATTCAATTATGGTGTCACCCATCGACATTACTATTTTCTCAAAGGTTTTATAAACTAAAAGATATAAAATATATCTTTTAGTTATATTTAGGATAATATTCTTTGATTTGATCGCTAAGCTAACTGATTTATTTCTTTAAAACATTCAGTGGTGCAAAAATAATTTACCAATAACTTTACTGTAAAGTTATTGGTAAATAACGAAAGAAACCAAATATCAATAGTGAATGACTTTTATTTTTCAATTCACATCATTTGAATAAAACATTGATATAAACTTTACAGTCTATTTATTTTTCTCAGTTAGAAAATTCTATTTAAAGCTTCATTATTGCAAATTAGTTCATAAATAACTAAAGTTCAATATTTAGATTTTCTATTTTAAATAAATTTGTTTTATTTTATCATTTGTCTTTCCTCCAAAGAGGAAAGACAAATGTAAGACTAAACTAAACTCTAGCTATAAAGCTTAAAAAAAAATTAAGCGTTTACAGATGGAGCTTCAACTGAAGCTAAATCTAGAGGGAAGTTGTGAGCGTTACGCTCGTGCATTACTTCCATACCTAAGTTAGCACGGTTGATGATGTCAGCCCAAGTGTTAATAACACGACCTTGAGAATCAACTACAGATTGGTTGAAGTTGAAACCGTTTAGGTTGAAAGCCATAGTTGAAATACCCATAGCAGTGAACCAAATACCTACAACTGGCCAAGCAGCTAGGAAGAAGTGTAATGAACGAGAGTTGTTGAATGAAGCGTATTGGAAGATTAAACGACCAAAGTAACCGTGAGCAGCTACGATGTTGTAAGTTTCTTCTTCTTGACCGAATTTGTAACCAGCGTTAGCTGATTCGTTTTCAGTTGTTTCACGGATTAGAGATGAAGTTACTAATGAACCGTGCATAGCAGAGAATAAAGAACCACCGAATACACCAGCTACACCTAACATGTGGAAAGGGTGCATTAGAATGTTGTGCTCAGCTTGGAATACGATCATGAAGTTGAAAGTACCAGAAATACCTAGAGGCATACCATCAGAGAATGAACCTTGACCGATTGGGTAGATGATGAATACTGCAGTTGCTGCCATTACTGGAGCAGAGTAAGCTACAGCGATCCAAGGACGCATACCTAGACGGAAAGATAATTCCCACTCACGACCCATGTATGAACATACACCGATGAAGAAGTGACAAACGATTAATTGGTAAGGACCACCGTTGTATAACCACTCATCAAGAGAAGCTGCTTCCCAGATTGGGTAGAAGTGTAAACCAATAGCGTTTGAAGTTGGGATTACAGCACCAGAAATGATGTTGTTACCGTATAATAGAGAACCAGAAACTGGTTCACGGATACCATCGATATCTACAGGAGGTGCTGCGATGAACGCGATGATGAAAACTGAAGTTGCTGTTAATAGGCAAGGGATCATTAGAACACCAAACCAACCGATGTATAAACGGTTTTCAGTTGAAGTAACCCATTGGCAAAAACGAGCCCATAGTGAAGTAGATTCACGTCTTTCTAAAATTGCTGTCATAAGAATAAATTGTTGTAAAAAAATAAAATTTTTCTCAGTTTTAATTTAAAAAATTAAATCTGTTAATTATTATTATATGGACATTTAACTGAATTTGTCCACTTTTGAAAAATCCAAAAAACGGAAAGCCATTTAGATAGGTCTCATTTCATATTTAGGATACAGTCGTTTTGGCTCATATGAAGATAATTAAGATAATTAAGAGACCAGACTATAATATTATACGACTGCTAAATAGCTCGAATGTTATTGACTAAAGACATCTCCAATAAACTCATTGAGTTCAATGAAAAAATTTGCGACCAATTCTAAAAAAAGGTTTTTCATTTGATGTCTTTCAAGCAAATTATTTTTGTACTTTTTTTTTCTCAGTCAGTTTGGTTCATTGTCAAAAAATCACGAAACAGCTGATGATTTTACATAGACGCATATTTTATTTCAATTCCTCGTTGCATACAAAAATACTCACAAAAAGTCTGTATTGATGAACGTAAATCAAATACTTCGTATTGCATTCATAAAAAAAGCGTAAAAAAGTTTTTCTTAACTCATTATAAGTTGTTAAGTCTTGTAAATTGGTTGGACGAATGCGTTTTGAGTTGTTGGACCTGAAATATTCGAAACGAACCATCGCTGAAAGGTTGGCTAATATTTTATATGTTGTCACTAGTCAATAATTTAACAATAAATTTTTTCATATTGAAAAAAATGTGGCTCAATACCAAATTATCCGTAAAAACGCTTAATAGGTTAAAAATGTCTTTTGAAGCTCCAGTTTTTTTTTAATACCATCTAGTACATTTGTATTTCGAACGTATTCCTCAAACCCAAATTATTGGTTCCTAAGACGCTTAACAACTGCTGTATTTCATTGTAGTTTAAATTGAACGTTACGTGATTAAAATGCGATATTAATAGAATCTATTTTAATGGATTTAGTTAATGAAAAATATCCTTGGAGCCCTTCTTGATATCCAAGGAGAAGACACTGTTACAACAGATGATCACAATTTTGAAAGTAGCGTTTCTGAAAACTTTGGGGAGACGCAACAAAATTTATCAGCTTCCTCTCAAAAATTCAATCAACAAAATAAATTTGAACGACGGGTTTAGATGATAATGAACCAAAATGATTTGCGAATGCGAATAAATGAACTAGAAAAAAAACTTATTAGACAATCGTTAATGTATGTAACTTCGCACTCACCAATGCCCAGTTTTATTTTTAATTTAAATCAATGGCAAGAACAAGCTCAGCAACAAATGCAAGAAAACAAAAAGCATTATATTGCGCAAGAAATATTACGCCAAGCGAAAAACACAATTTTAGAGTTGTAGAGTCTTTCTCTTCAAAAATAGAAAAAACTATAGTTTCAAAAGTGGACAAATTCAGTTAAATGTCCATATAATAATAATTAACAGATTTAATTTTTTAAATTAAAACTGAGAAAAATTTTATTTTTTTACAACAATTTATTCTTATGACAGCAATTTTAGAAAGACGTGAATCTACTTCACTATGGGCTCGTTTTTGCCAATGGGTTACTTCAACTGAAAACCGTTTATACATCGGTTGGTTTGGTGTTCTAATGATCCCTTGCCTATTAACAGCAACTTCAGTTTTCATCATCGCGTTCATCGCAGCACCTCCTGTAGATATCGATGGTATCCGTGAACCAGTTTCTGGTTCTCTATTATACGGTAACAACATCATTTCTGGTGCTGTAATCCCAACTTCAAACGCTATTGGTTTACACTTCTACCCAATCTGGGAAGCAGCTTCTCTTGATGAGTGGTTATACAACGGTGGTCCTTACCAATTAATCGTTTGTCACTTCTTCATCGGTGTATGTTCATACATGGGTCGTGAGTGGGAATTATCTTTCCGTCTAGGTATGCGTCCTTGGATCGCTGTAGCTTACTCTGCTCCAGTAATGGCAGCAACTGCAGTATTCATCATCTACCCAATCGGTCAAGGTTCATTCTCTGATGGTATGCCTCTAGGTATTTCTGGTACTTTCAACTTCATGATCGTATTCCAAGCTGAGCACAACATTCTAATGCACCCTTTCCACATGTTAGGTGTAGCTGGTGTATTCGGTGGTTCTTTATTCTCTGCTATGCACGGTTCATTAGTAACTTCATCTCTAATCCGTGAAACAACTGAAAACGAATCAGCTAACGCTGGTTACAAATTCGGTCAAGAAGAAGAAACTTACAACATCGTAGCTGCTCACGGTTACTTTGGTCGTTTAATCTTCCAATACGCTTCATTCAACAACTCTCGTTCATTACACTTCTTCCTAGCTGCTTGGCCAGTTGTAGGTATTTGGTTCACTGCTATGGGTATTTCAACTATGGCTTTCAACCTAAACGGTTTCAACTTCAACCAATCTGTAGTTGATTCTCAAGGTCGTGTTATTAACACTTGGGCTGACATCATCAACCGTGCTAACTTAGGTATGGAAGTAATGCACGAGCGTAACGCTCACAACTTCCCTCTAGATTTAGCTTCAGTTGAAGCTCCATCTGTAAACGCTTAATTTTTTTTTAAGCTTTATAGCTAGAGTTTAGTTTAGTCTTACATTTGTCTTTCCTCTTTGGAGGAAAGACAAATGATAAAATAAAACAAATTTATTTAAAATAGAAAATCTAAATATTGAACTTTAGTTATTTATGAACTAATTTGCAATAATGAAGCTTTAAATAGAATTTTCTAACTGAGAAAAATAAATAGACTGTAAAGTTTATATCAATGTTTTATTCAAATGATGTGAATTGAAAAATAAAAGTCATTCACTATTGATATTTGGTTTCTTTCGTTATTTACCAATAACTTTACAGTAAAGTTATTGGTAAATTATTTTTGCACCACTGAATGTTTTAAAGAAATAAATCAGTTAGCTTAGCGATCAAATCAAAGAATATTATCCTAAATATAACTAAAAGATATATTTTATATCTTTTAGTTTATAAAACCTTTGAGAAAATAGTAATGTCGATGGGTGACACCATAATTGAATGTGTTCGAAATTCATTTAAATTGTTCAAAAGACTGTTGCCTATATGAGAGGGAGGCGAAAATCAGTAAGTGCATTTCTTATTGATGTCGCCCCTTTACCATACCAACTTGGGATTCCTGTCGAAAAAGGCCAACAAATTGCTACGACACAAGTAAATGAAATGGTTCGTCCTTCGTAACAAGCTAGAAATGAACCTACTGGTAATGTAACCGTATCGCACGCTCAAGAAGAACAAGCTGTGGGTGTGAAGACGCAGGGAGCTGCTGGTGTTAGTACTCAAGAACGTTGGTGCTATAGATGGTAATAATCATCAGGTCATAGCAGTTATGCTCGAATTAGAGGCACATATGCCTCCTCGACCTCAAGATCCACGTTTTCACTCTCAAATATCAAATGTAGCTATGGAGTACAGGTACAAATGAGCCAATCTAGTATTGATAAGAACCACTTGTCTACTAACAACCCCGTTTGGGCTATTGGCCTATTAGTCGGATGCGTTCTATTTTTGTGTAAATTCTTACCAAAATCTATTGAAAAGAAATAACTTCCACTAAGGTAAGTTCAGTTCAGTCAATCTTAAATAAATAAAAGTAACTCTTTAGCGCTGTTCTGTATTATGTTTTTATTTTCTTGGGTTGCTGCTAATCAGCAACCCAAGAAAATAAAATCTTAAAAAAATAATGAAATAGATTTGATTGGATAACATAAATTGTAAACGTTATTTTATGGTTACTAATCAATTACTAAATAGATAATCTATTAACTATATAAATCTTTAAATATAAAATGAGACTAAAAATGATTAATGTCAATTTAAATATGATTCAATTAACAAATGTATCAATATCAATAGCTCTGATTTTGTATACGGGGTTCCATTATTGCCTTTTGAACCCAATTTCATATCTAGATAAACAGTCAAATCTATTTCACTGAAGACAATAATGTATTTATTACAAAAAATATGGAACGTGTTAAATACTAGGTTAGTCATAAGTGATAAACCATTAGTATACACAAAGACAGTTCAATTCAGTTCACTGGAATTTTGAGAATACTTAAAAGAAAATGGAAAATACACTCAAAAAATCGAAATATCTTTTGAATCTGAAGTATTCAAATGCTTGTTTTCATAATGGGTTGCGGTAAAAAAAAAGAGACTGACTACCCAGTCTTCTCTTCTCTCATTGATAATTTTTATAATTCCGAGCAATAGAATATTTTCAGAAATCCCCACGGACGTCCTATCGTCATCTCTTAATTTCTTAACCTATAAATTCGAAATGGGTTTAAGGTGTTTCTAATTAAGCGTGATCACTCGAAAGGGCCCCAGAACTATTTTGAATTCTGGGGTTATTTAATTTTCAGTCAAAGTCAATTGGTCTGTTAGTATGTCTCCGCTAAAATCATTACTGACCTTACACGTAACACCTATAAACGGGTTTTCTTCCCGTGACCTCAAGAGAGTACTCATCTTAGTCTGGGCTTCCTACTTATATGCTTTCAGCAGTTATCCACTCGACGCATGGCTACCCAGCGTATGCCATTGGAATGACAACTGGTATACTATTGGCGTCTCCTTCTCGGTCCTCTCGTACTAGAGAAAAATGACTTCAATACTCTAACGATCATACTGGATATGGACCGAACTGTCTCACGACGTTCTGAACCCAACTCGCGTCCCGCTTTCATGGGCGAACAGCCCAACCCTTGGGACGTACTACCGCCCCAGGTTGCGAGAAATCGACATCGAGGTGCCAAACCTTCCCGTCGATGTGAACTCTTGGGGAAGATCAGCCTGTTATCCCTAGAGTAACTTTTATCCGTTGAGCGACGGCCCTTCCACGCGGCACCGTCGGATCACTAAGACCGGCTTTCGCCCCTGTTCGACTTGTAGGTCTTTCAGTCAAGCTCCCTTATACCTTTATACTCTCCGAATGATTTCCGTCCATTCTGAAGGAACCTTTGTACGCCTCAGTTACCTTTTATGAGGCGACCGCCCCAGTCAAACTGCCCATCTGAAACTGTCAAGCGTCCTGATATAAGGACCGCCATTAGAATTCTAGCTCTTCAAGAGTGGTCTCTCACTGATGGCTCACACTTCTCCAGAAAGAAATGATCACTGCCTCCCACCTAGTCTGCGCAAGAAAAGCCCAAACCCAATTCCAGACTACAGTCAAGCTTCATAGGGTCTTTCTGTCCAAGTATGATTAATTCGCATCTTCACGAATATGTCTATTTCACCGAGCCTCTCTCCGAGACAGTGCCCAAATCGTTACGCCTTTCGTGCGGGTCGGAACTTACCCGACAAGGAATTTCGCTACCTTAGGACCGTTATAGTTACGGCCGCCGTTCACCGGGGCTTCGGTCACCAGCTTCTTCCGAAGAATAACCAGCTTCCTTCACCTTCCGGCACTGGGCAGGCGTCAGCCCCCATACATTGTCTTGCGACTTAGCGGAGACCTGTGTTTTTGGTAAACAGTCGCTTGGGCCTGGTCACTGCGGCCCCCATAGGGGGGCACCCCTTCTCCCGAAGTTACGGGGCCATTTTGCCGAGTTCCTTAGAGAGAGTTATCTCGCTCCCCTTGGTATTCTCTACCTACCTACTTGTGTCAGTTTCGGGTACAGGTCAGTAAATTTATGTGTAGTTCGAGCTTTTCTTGGAAGTATGACATTGTCGATGGCAACTAAATAAGTTTTTTTTCTTATCTAGTTTGAAGCCAAAAAAGGAATCTAATCCAATACGAATCCTTACTAGTCTTCTCCGTCCCTCGGTACAAAATTGTTATGAGTACAGGAATATTAACCTGTTTACCATCGACTACACCTTTCGGTCTTGCCTTAGGTCCTGACTAACCCTCCATGGACGAGCCTAGTGGAGGAACCCTTAGGTTTTCGGGGCACTGGATTCTCACCAGTGTTTTCGTTACTCAAACCGACATTCTCACTTCCGCTTCGTCCACGCTTTCTTTCGATAACGCTTCACCCTACAGCGGAACGCTCCCCTACCGATGTCTATTGACATCCCACAGCTTCGGCAAACTACTTAGTCCCGGCCATTTTCGGCGCAAGAACGCTAAACCAGTGAGCTATTACGCACTCTTTCAAGGATGGCTGCTTCTAAGCAAACCTTCTGGTTGTCTGAGCATTCTCACCTCCTTTCCCACTTAGCAGTTATTTAGGGGCCTTAGCTGATGATCTGGGCTGTTTCCCTCTCGACAATGAAGCTTATCCCCCACTGTCTCACTGGTTGCCGGAAAGCATATCAAGTATTCTTAGTTTGCCACGATTTGGTACCGCTTTCGCAGCCCGCACCGAAACAGTGCTTTACCCCTTGATAACCCATCGACAACCGCTGCGCCTCAACGCATTTCGGGGAGATCCAGCTAGCTCTGAGTTCGATTGGCATTTCACCCCTAACCACAACTCATCCCCTGATTTTTCAACATCAGTGGGTTCGGGCTTCCACTTGGCTTTACCCAAGCTTCACCCTGGTCATGGTTAGATCACCCAGGTTCGGGTCCATAAAAAGTGACATTCGCCGTATTTCAGACTTGCTTTCGCTCTGGCTTCAAGATTAAGTCTTTTAACCGTGCCACCTCCTATAAGTCGCCGGTTCATTCTTCAACAGGAACGCGGTCAGGCTTAAAAGCCCTCCCACTGCTTGTCAGTTGACGGTTTCATGTTCTATTTCACTCCCCTACAGGGGTTCTTTTTCACCTTTCCCTCGCGGTACTACTTCACTATCGGTGACTCAGGAGTATTTAGCCTTACGAGGTGGTCCTCGCAGATTCACACGGGATTTCACGTGCCCCATGCTACTCGGGATAAGAGGAAACTTTTTTTCAACTACGGGACTTTCACCATCTTTGGTGCAGGATTCAGCTGCTTCATTTACTTTTTCGTTTATTAATGTCTCTTTCCCAACGACCCCAATATAATAAAATTGGTTTAGGCTGATCCCTGTTCGCTCGCCGCTACTAAGGGAATCGCGTTTGCTTTCTTTTCCTCCAGCTACTAAGATGTTTCAATTCACTGGGTTATTTCTTGCTTATCTATGAATTCAATAAGGAGTATATAAGGTTGTCCTATTCGGGAATCTTGGGATCAATGCTTGTTTCCAGCTTCCCCAAGCCTATCGCGGGTTTCAGCGCCCTTCATCATCTCTGAGTCCCTAGGTATCCGCCGTCAACTTTAATTTATTTGACTGTCATATTGAAAATCGGTGGAGATAAGCGGACTCGAACCGCTGACATCTGCCTTGCAAAGGCAGCGCTCTACCAACTGAGCTATACCCCCCTTATTCCGTTTTCTATTGTATAAGATATTGGAAAACTCATGCATTTAAGTTAATGCTAATGGGGTGGGCTATACTGGATTTGAACCAGTGACCTCACCCTTATCAGGGGTGCGCTCTAGCCAACTGAGCTAATAGCCCGTCCCTTATTTTGTTTTCGAAATACTTGTCATTTTCCTTTAAAAAGGAGGTGATCCAGCCACACCTTCCAGTACGGCTACCTTGTTACGACTTCACCCTAGTCACTAGCTCTACCTTAGGCGCCCCCCTCCAAACGGTTGGGGTAACGACTTCGGGCATAGCCAGCTCCCATGGTGTGACGGGCGGTGTGTACAAGACCCGGGAACGTATTCACCGCAGTATTGCTGACCTGCGATTACTAGCGATTCCACCTTCATGCAGGCGAGTTGCAGCCTGCAATCCGAACTAAGATTAGGTTTTTGAGGTTGGCTTGCTCTCGCGAGGTTGCATCTCTTTGTCCTAACCATTGTAGCACGTGTGTAGCCCAGAGCGTAAGGGGCATGCTGACTTGACGTCATCCTCACCTTCCTCCGATTTATCATCGGCAGTCTCTTTAGTTAAAATGTTGCCATTTTGTAACAAAAGATAAGGGTTGCGCTCGTTGCGGGACTTAACCCAACATCTCACGACACGAGCTGACGACAGCCATGCACCACCTGTGTTTTCATTTGAACTTTTTTCTTTCAAAAAAATATGAAACATGTCAAGCTCTGGTAAGGTTCTTCGCGTTGCATCGAATTAAACCACATGCTCCACCGCTTGTGCGGGTCCCCGTCAATTCCTTTGAGTTTCACCCTTGCGAGCATACTCCCCAGGCGGGATACTTGACGCGTTAGCTACAGAACTGAACGGTTTTAAATCGACCAGAACTTAGTATCCATCGTTTACGGCTAAGACTACTGGGGTATCTAATCCCATTCGCTCCCTTAGCTTTCGTCTCTCAGTGTCAGTCATGGCCCAGCAGAGTGCTTTCGCGATTGGTGTTCTTCCTAATATCTACGCATTTCACCGCTACACTAGGAATTCCCTCTGCCCCTACCTAACTCAAGCTTTATAGTTTCAACTGCCGGTTCAAGGTTAAGCCCTGATTTTTGACAGTTGACTTGGAAAGCCACCTACAGACGCTTTACGCCCAATCATTCCGGATAACGCTTGCATCCCCCGTATTACCGCGGCTGCTGGCACGGAGTTAGCCGATGCTTATTCCTTAGATACCGTCAGAGCTTCTTCTCTAAGAAAAGGAGTTTAAGACCCACAGGCCGTCGTCCTCCACGCGGTATTGCTCCGTCAGGCTTTCGCCCATTGCGGAAAATTCCTCACTGCTGCCTCCCGTAGGAGTCTGGGCCGTGTCTCAGTCCCAGTGTGGCTGATCATCCTCTCAGACCAGCTACTGATCATTGCCTTGGTAAGCATTTACCTCACCAACTAGCTAATCAGACGCAAGCTCATCTTTAGGTGGTTATTCACCTTTCACTCCTCAGCATATGGGGAATTAGCAGCCGTTTCCAGCTGTTGCCCCCCTCCTAAAGGTAGATTCTTACGCGTTACTCACCCGTCCGCCACTAACGATTACTCCCGAAAGTGTAATAATTCGTACGACTTGCATGTGTTAAGCATACCGCCAGCGTTCATCCTGAGCCAGGATCAAACTCTCCATGAAATTTTGAATTTAAATTTGTTATTTAGTTAAGGTGTGCATTCATCTTTTATTACAATATCAGAACAAAAAAAGAGAGTCAAAACAACCAACCTAACAAATATCAAGAACAAAAAACAACCTAGTTTTTGGAATTCTAAAATCGATAAATATTCCTAAAGATATGTCTTTCCAAAAATAAGTTTAATTGAAACAGTTTATCGATCAACTTTTATAATTTGTCAAAAAAAAATTTCACTAATTTGAGTAAAACGAATAAAATAAGTCAAAAAAAAAGTGTTTAATACCAGTTTCTGTAAAATAACTTAATAAAAATATTTCCAATAAATCTAAAAAACATGATATTAAAATGAACTGAACTGAATTCCCGGAAAGAAGGGGATTTGAACCCCTGATACACTTAAGTGTATGTCGCATTAGCAATGCGATACCATCGGCCACTCGGTCACCTTTCCTCGTATACACTAATCAAATATATAATTATCATGCTGGGGCAGAAGGATTCGAACCTCCGAATGGCGGGATCAAAACCCGCAGCCTTACCACTTGGCGATGCCCCAATCTACTTCAATAATATACTAACTATTATATTCAACAATTCATTGCCTTGTCAAACAAAACAACTTAGTTGACTACTCTGGGAATACTCACATATTATCAAACGGTTGAATACTTTGTTTGAATTATTCCAGATCTTTTGATTTATCTCAATCTGCTCTCCGAGGGACTCGAACCCTCACGCGTAAAGCACTGGTTCCTAAAACCAGCGTGTCTACCAATTCCACCAGGAGAGCGGTCAAAACTTATTTTATGGAGCGGAAAGGGGGGGATTCGAACCCCCGGTAGCTCTCGCTACGCCGGTTTTCAAAACCGGTGCAATCGACCACTCTGCCACCTTTCCATTTTGGAGCGGGTAACGCGACTCGAACGCGCGACATCAACCTTGGCAAGGTTGCGCTCTACCACTGAGCTATACCCGCATCATACTAAAATAAATTTCATTCATTTATTTCAAGTGCCTGCTACTAGATTCGAACTAGTGACAATCCGCGTATGAGACGGACGCTCTAACCAGCTGAGCTAAGCAGGCATATAGAGCATTAATGAACGTCAAATTAATCGAAAGAAAAGATTTTCGGGATTGACGGGACTCGAACCCGCAACTTCCGCCGTGACAGGGCGGTGCTCTAACCAATTGAACTACAATCCCTTTTTTTTATTTCTTTCTTTATTAAGAATACTCGGAACTAACAATTCTGACAAGTTGTTTTCAATACCAAGTAGAAGTCAACCAAAGCACCAAACTGGCTTAAAGTAAAAAAAACAGGTAAACTAATCAAAATATATTATGCTTGTAATTATTAAAATAAAAAACATATGTCACTTGCTACTTTACAAAATACATTTGCAAATTCATCATTTCTAACATTATTATTGACAACGTTTTTATACTGGATTCAATTAGGTTTTTCAACAAAAACATTAAACCCTGTTTTTGGGAATATCGGGTTTTTATTGAGCAATTTACAATTACTAGGTTTATTAGTATTACGTTGGTATGAATCACATCATTTTCCACTAAGTAATCTATATGAGTCTTTAATTTTCTTAGCCTGGAGTTTAACAATGGGATATTTTGTTATTCCTTCAAAAAAAGGCTCAAACTTAATGGTTGGGGCTATAATAGCCCCAAGCGCATTATTTATTAATGCATTTGCAAGTCTAATCCTCCCAGAAACTCTAAAAGTAGGAACAGCCCTTGTTCCTGCCCTTCAATCAAATTGGCTCATGATGCATGTAACTATGATGATTATTAGTTATAGTATGCTTATTTTAGGCTCATTATTTTCAATTGGTCTCTTAATCATTTCGGTTACTTCACCGACGTTAATGACCGCTGATGGGCAAAAAACTAAAAAGAACCAAATTAATGAAACTCCCATTAGTCAAATTTTAGATAATTTAAGCTATCGAACACTTGGATTTGGTTTCCCTTTACTAACAATTGGAATTTTATCTGGTGCTGTTTGGGCAAACCAAGCCTGGGGTTCATATTGGAGTTGGGATCCAAAAGAAACTTGGGCATTTATTACTTGGTTAATCTTTGCTATTTATTTTCACTTACGGTTAAATAAAAATTGGAGTGGTGAAAAACCAGCTATAGTTGCTTCAATTGGGTTTGTTTTATTGTGGGTTTGTTACTTAGGAGTCAATTTATTGGGTAAAGGTTTACACAGTTATGGTTGGTTTTCTTAAGCTAATATTAGTTTGAATCATTAAAGTGAAATTATTTTTTTATATAATAATTTCACTTTAATGATTCAAACTAAATGAATAGAAAAAGCGGATCGGGTCACTTGGTTAATAATCAGCTCCTGGCCATACTAACCCACCTTGGTTTGGTGCTAAGCGATCCGGAACTTTTCCGAAGAAACGCATATTCGCTGGAAAGCTAAAAACTTCAAGATTACCAGTCCGAGTTGTACTAATTACTTGAGCAATCGGTGATGTTTCTAAATTGGATAATGGTTCAAATAAAGTAATAATATTATTACTAGTTTTTGGATTTGTTTTCAAATCGAATGCAACTTTTTTTTGTAATGGCCATGTTGTAAACATTAATGCTTTATCTGTTTGAACAGCTTCAGTTTTTAAGAATTGATAAAATGGTCGATTTTTACTAATAGATAAATTGTTATCTAAATTGATACTATCTACATGAGAAGAAAAACGTTTTGTTAAAACCATTTGTCGGGTTTCATTATTCCATCCTAAATAAAATGGTGTAGAATCGTTAAATTCAAGAAATGACGAAGATACATTTTTATCAACTCCTGATAAAAGCTCTTCATGCATAAAATTATCGCTAGTGATTAATTTAAATAATGGTTGATCGTATTTTAAAACAGCTTTCATTGCTGGGTTATCATCACCATCAAGCGTTACTGCAAATAAACGTCTTACTGTCCCTAACGTTCCTTTAAATTGATGATTATAGGCTCTATCAACAAACGTTTTGGAGCCATATAAAAATTCATTAAATTCATCTTTATATGGCACTTTTTGATATTCACGAATTGTATCATGATATTTTGATAATAATAAACGTTTTTGATAAAGTTGAGCTTCATCGTCAGAAGATAATAAGTAAGATGCTGGCTGGCGTTTCACAAACGCATCAACTTCTAAATTTAATAAGGTTTGATAGACTTTATTTCCATAATATTTTTGTTTTAATGTTACTTCTAATGGAGCAAAAGCTCCCTCTAAAACCGGAAAAGTATTAAATGATTCACCAATTAAATAACTATCATTAGCACGAGTTTCTTGATATGTTTCATCATAACGCTTTTTAAAACGTGGACGGTCTAATGAAGCACCTTTTTTAGAACTAATAGATTTGAATAACAATTTTTTTTTAGAATCTCCTTTATTGACCTCATTGATTGTTTGACTATCTTGATTTGAGGCATTTGTTTGAGCTGTCGTTGATGTTGGCTCAAATTGAAAAAGGTCACGAATTGTTGTGCGAGTTGTTTGTGCCGATGCAAATAAGTTTGGCTTTTTATCACGACGTACTAACCATGCATATTCACCTTGATAATTTAAATCTTCAAAACTGCGTTTGAAATACCCCGGCTGTTCCCCATATTCACCCCGATCAAAATATGAAACATCCGTATCAATAGGAAATGGATAGATAACATCCATACTGGTTAATAAACGACTAGGGTCTTTTACATTTTTTTGTGCAAAAAGTGAATTTTCTAATGCTTTATCTTGTGAAACAAACCCTAACGAACTAGTTGCTAGGTAATCAAGACTATAATTTGGAATAGAACTACAACCCATTCCAATAATAAACACTAATAAAACAGAATTAACGCGGTTTAACCAAACCGAATACGGTAAATTTGATAAAATAAAAAGCCCATCTTTTATTAGATAAACTAGTCCCATGAAAAGAATGCTAAAAAAAATATGGCCAACTAAAATTCCACCAAAATAACCAAAATGTGACATTGATGAAATTGCACCTGAACTTAATAAACTTAATTCATTTGTTAAATTTAAATTTGTAAGTGCTTGGCCAAAACCAGCCTGCTCAGTCCATGCCAATAATAAACTAACAAAAAAAATTTGGATTAATATACCTTTTTCGGAAACGTCAACTGGTCTAATACGTGTTTCATTAGCCATTCCATATACAAGTGTAAACAATATAATTAACCCCATAATATAATTTAACGGATCAATTGAAAACCAAGGAATAACAAAAGAACGTAAACCAAATATTGTAAAGAAAATAAATGCAGTTTGGCCCACAATTAATCCAAATGTACTAACAACACCAGCTAAAACACCCTGAACCAATAATCTACGAATATTCAGTAAATGAATTGTTGATAAAGGCAAACAACAAAAAAAACTATTTAAAAATCCTAAAGAAAATGAACCAAATATATCGTTCTTTAATACTGCTAAAGTTTCCAGTAATGGGACATTTAAGTCTTCATAAAAAAAGTGCTCTGATAAGATTGCTTGCTGACATTTTGGAATTACTAATGGAATATACATAATATCCCGAAACCAGCTAAATGTTACAAAATATTGAAAAAGGGTACTAAGGGATTGACAAAAAAATAGAAAAGTCATTTTAATAATATCAAAATAACTTGCGGATGAATTTAAAAAATCAGATAAAACATCCAAATAATCACGAATAATGGAAACCATAATAAAATTCCAACGATGTTATGATATTGCAAAAAAACTAAAAAACAATTATTATCAAATGATAAGGGCTTGTAGCTCAGTGGACTAGAGCACGTGGCTACGAACCACGGTGTCGGGGGTTCGAATCCCTCCTTGCCCGAGTGTCATCTTAAATTAAGATATTTTCATATTATATCTATCTGCATATTTTAACTACTAGACTAGGTAGTTATTATGCCAATAACAGAGTTGGTTGGTTTGTTAATACGTTAAATAAAAGAAAAAAACTGTTATTGGCATAATAAACTCCAACTAAATCTTATTTCTTTAAATAGACTTAAACTGGGATCGTAAGTTCATGATATAAGATATAACACAAAGAAATTAACCGAAATATTCTTGTTACTTAACTTAGATTCACTTAAGTTTTTTTAGTAAAACCTTTACTTTTTGATTCATCAGAAAAGGTACTTGTCAATAAAGATTTACCTAATGATAATGCTTTTAAAGAACTTAAATCAGTCTTTTTTTTCCAAACTGCTTTACGAAGATTTTTTTTCATTTTTGAGGTACGTTTTTTTGGTACAGCCATAATTATATATTTTTAAAACTTTTTAGAATTTGTGCCTATTCCATAATTTATTTCTATAATAAATTATCTTTTGCTATTAAGATATATACCAGAAAAACTAGAATTTGAATACTTACTAACGCTTAAAACATCTAAACATTTTGATTTTTTTATATGCAAACACAACTTTTTAAAATTGTTACACAAATCCTATTTAATACAAAACGACAATTTCGCCAATTTCAAGGCCAATTTACTGTTAATATTTTATACCTATTTATAGGGTTTATCACTGGAAGTACTTTTGGTACTTTTTTTTTATCTTTTATTAGACTTTTTGGGCTTTGGGATGGTGTCATTATTTGTTTTTTATTAGTTTGGTTTGAACAGATCGGAAAATATGTTTACAAATCAAGTTTGTACTACAAAGAAACTAAATATTTAAAGTTAATTAATTGTTGGAAAACTGGACTGATACTTGGCTTTTTTATTGATGCTTTTAAAGTTGGAAGCTAAGATATCTTCGGTTGTTAGAGAGGGGTATTAAACTTTAATTAATACGTTCTACTTAATTAAGTAGAACGTATATTTGTCCTTATCTTTAATTAAGTAGAAATAAGTTAGTAAGCTAAACCCATACTACGCGTTGTTTCAGAACCTAAATAAACACGTACAGATAAGAAGTCAGTTGGACATGCAGATTCACAACGTTTACACCCAACACAATCTTCTGTACGAGGTGCTGATGCAATTTGACTTGCTTTACACCCATCCCATGGCACCATTTCTAATACATCAGTTGGGCATGCACGTACACATTGTGTGCAACCAATACATGTATCATAAATTTTAACAGCGTGTGACATAAGTAAATTTCCCCCTAAAAATATTGAGTAAGATTGAAAACTAATTAGATTATATCATTAAAAATCCTTTTAATTCCAATATGAGTCTTAACTAATCAATGTCATAACTGATACCTAACCGATCTTATTGTCATCTATTTCATTCGATACACTATCTATCGTATAACAACAAGGTTAAGTTAAAATACTTAAAATGGTAAGTCACGAATGTGTTCCTAAAACCAGACAGAGTAAAATCTTATAGTGTTTTAAAACACTTTCGTTCATGCAGTACACAGTAGAATTGATGTAAGTAGAATTCTAAGGACATATTTATTTTTACACTATGACCAAAAAAACCAATTGCAATTAAATGATTAAAAACTAACAAAAGTATATCCTTTTTTTTATAATATCCTGAACAAGTTGAATAAATTGTGTTTTAGGTCATAATGTAAAAATAAATATGTAAAACGTATCGTAAGCTCTAATGCTATATTTGTTACGTGGAATAAACAAAACCCAACTCTACTAACTATTTAAAAAAACAATCTGCTGTGTCGACTTCACTTCAAATAAATGTTATAAACCCTTCTCCTCAATAAAATATATATAAAAACACAACGTCTACTATATACGTAATTGGAGTTGTTTCTTTTAAACATTCTCTCATATCAATAAATTGTCTAAAATTTAAATGGTTGTAGTCCGGTTCAATTTAACGGTAGACCATAATAATAAAATGCAAACAAAACCAACGTTTTTATTTTGCTATAAGTGAGTTTTTTTCAAAAATCTGCATTGAAAAAATATCTATCTCTTCAATTCGTTTTAGCTCATATTATGAAAATGTAATTAAATCAAAAGGGGGCTTGCATTTTCAAGTTTTTTTCTTGTATTCGTAAACGCCACGTCTTTTACTATTTTGCTCTACCAGTACCAGTATTATCCAAAAAACACGAATTGAATTCAATTCATTCAGTCTAGTCTGGTAGTAATCCAATGACCAATAATGTTAATGTCCAAGTTGGCCAATTTTCTGATCTGACGAGTGTCTATTTTAACAGACAAACATCCTCCCTAGCCCTAGCTAAGCTTTCTTTTTTTTTCTTAAATACTATATAATATATATTAAGTCCTCAGTAGCTCAGTGGTAGAGCAATCGGCTGTTAACCGATTGGTCATAGGTTCAAGTCCTATCTGGGGAGTCTTATCTTAACTGTTCACATGGATTTCGTTTTATTTATTGATAAACCACAACTGAAAAAAAAAATTCGAGTAAAATAGAGGATATAAGATATCTAATTTTAGCTATAATATAACTGGCTAGTATTTGACTCTTTACTGAACTGACGGTTTTTGGAAATACCAAAACCAAAAAATTTTACATTAATTGGAGGACTCCCAATGTTAGCTATTAATCTTTTAGTAGGCAAATTACCTGAAGCATACGCTCTATTTGATCCAATTGTAGATGTGTTACCAATCATTCCAGTATTTTTCTTACTGTTAGCGTTTGTTTGGCAAGCATCTGTAAGTTTCCGCTAATGCTTTTGGAAAGATCAAAAAAATATTTTGATTAAGTAAACGAAACTCAAGTTGAGTTAGGTTCTTGAATTGGTAAAAATAAATCAACCTATGTCATAACTTTCAAATTTTCTATTCAATAAATGAATAGAAATATTGAAACCTTTAATTATTTTTACTTGATTCAGTTAAACTGAAAGATTTGTTGGTAAAGTTTAATAAAAAAAGATAGATATATGCTTATTTACAATTTGAATGGAATAGCATAATCTTAATGTAGAATCAAAAATATGAACTTCGAAGTAGTTTTTCAACTAGCAGCATTATTTCTTATTCTTGCCTCAGGGCCAATCGTAATTGTTTTATTATCAACAAAAAACGGAAATGGTCTGTAATGTAATATACTGATCGAACTTAAAAGATTAACAATCAATTAAAAAAGGAGACAACAATGACAATTTCTGATAGTCAGGTATTTATTGCACTATTTATCGCTTTAATTACAGGGATTTTAGCTGTTCGATTAGGGACAAGCTTATACAGATAAATTGCACTCAATTTATGTTATGAGTGAAATAAATCAATATACTCGATACGTATGAATTATTCGGGGGAAAGGAATTTCCCCCATTTGACCTAATCCACTCCACTCTAGATTTCACTTCAAAACTCAACTCTCCAAATATAAAATAAAACATAAGCAAAGAAAAACAATAAAATCCATCACAAATTCAGTTTTTAAAAAAAGATGTTCAAAAGAACTTCGATTTTATAATAAAAACCTTTTGAACATCTTTTTTTGCGCAGATTATATATTATGAGAAACTATCTATAAAATTCATGTTAAATATTTGCTTGAAAAAAATGAATTT